AGATATAGATGAATTTAATACGTAACTTTTACTTGTTAAATTTAAAATGTTTTGTTTATTAAAAATAATAAAGAAACTAAATAACTAAATAGTATTAAATTTTGTAATAAAAAATTATTTAATAAAATTCTTATTCTAGATTCGAACTAGAATCTTGATATTAGAAGTATCTTGCTCTACCATTGAGCTAATAAGAATCATATATAACAATATTAATTGTAAGATTGTGGAGGAATCGAACCTCAAACTTAAGATCTGCAATCAAAGTGTAAACCATCTACATCACAACCTTAATATTAATAATATTAATTATTATTAATATTAATTATATAAACAATATAGATCTTATTTTTATAAAATCTGGCGCACTTATTCCTCCTGGCGCAGGAGATGGCAGGCAGGCAGAGCTCTAGTTTTTTTCTGAGTATGCAATATCTGTAAGACTATTTTCTAAAACACTTACAGCAGGTAATATTACTAGGAAGTATGCGAAATAAGCTACTGCGTATACTTGTCCTAATATAATAAATGGATCTTCAACGTGTACAGATCCTAAACGAGCTAATGTAACGAAAACTACACCAAAGAAGTAGAAAGCTAACTTGCTTAAAGGTCTGAATTGGAAACCTCTTGATCTACCTAAATCTGTTAAAGGTAAGGCAAGTAATATAGCTAAAGCTCCAAACATTGTGATAACACCTAATAATTTATTAGGTATAGATCTTAATATAGCATAGAAAGGTAAAAGGTATCATTCTGGCACAATTGCAGGAGGTGTTTGCATAGGGTTAGCCATTATGTAATTTTCACTATCTCCTAAAGCATTAGGCATGAAGAAAACAAAGAATCCTAAAACAAAAAAGAAAATAAATATAGTTATTAAATCTTTGAATAAGAAATAAGGAGCAAACGGCACTCTATCGTAAGTACCAGATATTCCTAAGGGATTACCTGATCCAGCTGTATCGTGTAATGCTATTAAATGCATTAGAACTAAAGCAGCTAATATAAATGGTAATAAGAAATGTAATGCAAAGAATCTATTTAAAGTTGCATTATTAACAGAGAAACCTCCTCAAATGACAATGTAGTTTTATATAATTTTTAATATATATATTATATATTTTTTCAAATATAATTAGACTATGTCTTAAATTTTATTTAATATTATAAAATTTTGGGGTTATCGTGTCGAGCTTATTGTAGGCTTAACTCACTCATTAGTCGTTGGACGTTTTTAATTCTATATTAAGCCGAATTAAATTCCGCTACAAGTAATTTAATAACTCGGAGGTATATTGTTAATTAAATGTGCTTGTAATTTTCCCCATTTGCCTCTAAAAAATAAATTATATTTCTAAGGAGCCCATTTTACAGTTTTGGGTAATTTAGTTTATTATAACGCGTTGAATTTTGTAAATTATTCAATCATTTTAAATATTGAATATATTTTAATCCTATTAAAGGATGTAAACCTTCAAAAGAAAAAAAGTTTATAACAGTTTGTATATCAGCTTTAGAACTAACACCAAATTGATTATAGTTATTTGTAGTATCTATTTTTCTTTTAGTATTAAATACTAACTTAAAAGCTTCAAATAAATTTGTATGTATTCTTTGTTTTAATTGAAAGCAACCATCATTATTACTTTTAATAAAAAAAGAACCTTCTGAACATGTAAATCCTACAATTCAGTTTTTAAAAAAATGTAATAACGTATAATCGTAAGGACTACTAGGTAATTGAAATACATTTTCAATTTTATCTTCTGATGGTATTTCATCAAATAATTTAATATCATTTTTAAGAATATGCATAGCTAAATTAAATTGATTTACTCTAGTTTCAGTTAAGAAAAAGATGTTATTATATATTAATAAAGGAAATAAAATTTCTTGTAATTCAGTTCTATTTATTACTAATCTACAACTTGGACTTTTTAGATCCTTATAAACATTTATATTTCCTAATTTTAAAGTAGAGTTAATATACTCTAAAGTAGAGATATCTTCTAATTGCAAAGAAATTACTAATTTCATTGTTATAAATCCTTTAGTTGTTTTAGTTATTTGAATATAACCATCTCCATCTATTAACCCTACTAAAAATCCTAAAAAAGAACTAGGAGTTGATAAATAATATTTTTTATCTAAGGTTTTATTGAATACCTTTAACGCGTTTTTATGAACAGTACCAATTGTAGGTAAAACTGAACATAAAATAAAAAAACTAATACTTAAAACTGTAATATATTTTGTTGACTCAACTATATCTTGACCTATTCAAGGTATAGCACTTATAAGGTTAGTAATACAAAAATTACTTTAAGGTAGCTAAACGAAAAAAACTTATAAAAAAGCAAATCTAAAATTTATACTAGAAATTCACATTAAAAGAAGAATAAGCTTTTATTCTTTGTATAGATTGAGCTACAACTAAACCTTCTTTATTTTTAACTGGTTTACCGTCATTTAATCTTTTTGTTATAGTATCATTACTAACATGTAAAGACTTAGCGCAAGATGTACCGCTTGTAAAATAACTAACAGTACCGTTTAAAAAATATACTTTTATAACATATGTGGATCTTATATATTTATTTTCAGAAATAACCATAGCTCTTCCTTCTGAATCTATACTAATTAATGGATCGGATTTAATTAATAAATCTAGAGCTTCGCGCCCAAATTGAGTTTTAGTATCCAAAATTTTAGGGCTAGGGTTAGTAGATAATCTATTATCGTTCATAGTATTGCTTAATTTTATCATTAATTCTTTTCCATTATCTGTTAAGTGTTTACCTTGAAAAATTAACATAGCTAATGCTTTAAAGTCTAAAAAATCTTTATACTTTTTAGTTCTAAACTCTAAACTCTCTAAATAAGGAATAAGAATATTGTAAACAAAATCAATTTGAGTAATATCTAATAAAGACACAGCTCTATGGCCATTATTACTTTTTTTATCGATAATGTTAATCAACTTAGTTGTACTACCTAACAGATAAGAGTGTTCATCCAATAAATTTAAAATAAATTCACGTATTTTCAATAAAAAGTTTTTATTAATTGTAGTAGTAACAAGAGAAAAATGAACAGACATATCATGTTTACTTAAATAAAAGGTTCCGTCTCCTTCTAAAAATCCTACGAGATAATTACCAGTAATATTTATAATATGATCTTTAGGTAAATCAAATACTACTCTTTTAGAATTCATACCTTCTTTTATTCTTATTATATTTGAATATAATTCATGTACAACTAATTCACTAGACTTACGATTTTTAAATATAAAAAATGCTTTTTTAAAATCCAAATAGTCTAAATGTTTGGTAGTATTTAATGTAAATTTATCAAATATAGGTATTATTACTCTTTCAATCTCATTTAATTGTGAAACAGTAAATACTATAACATCTCTCTCTGAGTTTAATCTACCACATTTCAATATGTTTTTAATATATTCTAAAACTTCACGATCATCCTTATGTAAAGTAATTCTAAAAACAAATTCAAAACCTGATACTTCTTCTTTTTCATTTTTTCTAGTTCTAATTAAAAAATTAGATTCTGCTTCGCAAAGGCCTACAAATCATTCAATAAATTTAATATCTAAAGAAGATTTAGGTAATTCTCTATGGACATCGTTTAATTCAGAGTTCACGGCGGTTTCACCATCACAATTTGAATTTATATTTTTGATATTATCACTCTTGCTAAAATTAACAGTATATAATAAAAAAGAATATATAACTCTTATGGAAAACACTACTGAATAAAATAAGTCAAAATAAAATTTTGAGCTTATTTCAAACGATGATATTAAAAAAGTAATACATTAAACCTTTGTATTTAATTGCAGCTTAGTGCAAGCTAAAATTAACTGCACTAAAATAATTGTCTTAAAGGTGGAGATGCGACCCTCCAGGCGTTAAATTTCTTTAACGGATTGGACTATATCTTCATTTAATTTTAGAATATATTAAAAATAAATGTACCATGTATAGTCTCTGAAGATTCCTTATTTAAGGCTTCCCTGCTGATTGTCTTTTGTGTTATAAGATTTTCCAGCAATTTATGGTATTTTATAACAGCTATTACTCCGCATGTTTAACTGTTGCACCTCATAATGACATTTGACCATATGGTAAAACATACAAATTTATTTATTAATGTAATTATACATAATAAACTAGAATAGCTTTAAATTCGACTATCCTATTAATTAATAAATATTAATTAAAAAGTCCGACTGTGCATTAAGCAGCATTTCAGCCACCCATTAGTGACCCAGTCTGTCGCGATCATTTATATAACCGACGATCTTGAAGTTTAAATCTTTTTTGATCGTTTTCACTAATATCGCCAAATAATCTTAAAAGACTATTCTATATCCCCGTCGGGATATACCGCTTTAATATTTCTTTTTCTATAAAAATTGCAGAATATTGTTACTTGCGGGACTATAATTTAATAAAGTAAAGTATAATAATAATAATAATTATTTTGGCGAATCTTTTACTATTCATTGTCTTTTAACTAAACCTTTTTCTGTGCTTAAGGCTCTTCTAATAGTTTTTTCACCACAATTTATAGATTCAGCCGCTTTTAATATAGTAGGGTATTGACCATAAACAGTACCATCTAGATTATATAAAGTTACGGGTCTTGTGTGTGTAATATAATTATCCCTCGTGTCTATTGGTCTAGGTGGTCTATTTAGAGCTTTTTCTCTCATTTTTTCTATTGTTTCAGGTGAAAGGGGTTTACCTCTGTTTAAACTACCTATTTTTTCTCGTCTTTCATCACTATAAATATCTTTCATTTTTTGACGATCAACTTCAGTATGTTTATATCCAAAACTAGAACCAGCTTCTGTTAATATATTGTAATTAGGTAGTAGTAATTTTAAATATCTATCTTCTAAATCTAGTAATTCTTTATTATTTTCTTTAGTAACTATATTAGGATATAATTCTAAGACAATAAAAGCAAAGTTTTCTAATGCGTATTTTTTTACAGCTAGTTTAACTATCTTACTTCCATGAAAATAAATTAAATGATTACTAAATCTAGCAAAAAATCTACCAGTAGAAGCAGAACCTATATAATAATCTTTAGTTGTTTTATTAACTATCATATAAATACCACTTAAACCTCTAGTTTTATTTGAAATTTCTTTTTTAATATCTTCTGATCCTAAGTTTTCAAATATATAAACGGGATTTAGATCTAGTTCTTCAATAATTGTACTTAATCTATCTGAACTTTTATCTACATTAGAAGTTGTAGAGTATGTTCTTTTATTTAAATATATTAATTTATTATTATAATACTTTATTTCTGTATTAAATCATTTTGGGCTATGTGGATAACCCAGGAAACCTGTACCTATCATAAGTATAAGTATTATTACACCGATAGATCATGCTAATGTTCTTGGAGATTTGTAAGACCCATAGTACATACCTCTTCCTATGTGTAAATAAACTAAGAAAAAGAAAGCTGAAGCAGTATTACTGTGTAAATAACGAATCATTCAACCGTTCGATACGTCACGCATAATCATCTATGTTAAATTCATTAATTCTCATTAATGTTCGGACTATACCATCATTAAATTATAAATTTAACGCTAATTTTCTAGTCTCTGAAGACACCTTAAGATATTTAATCTTAAGATTTCCTGCTGATTGTCTAAGTATAAAACATCAGAGTTTCCAGCAATTTATTTAGTTTTAAGAACACATTCGCGCCCATTTGTATCGAACGGAAGCTGTTGTACCTTATTTTACTTTTATCATTTTTAGGTGAAACCGCTCTAAACAGTGCACCTCAACTTACCTAAAAACTTACACCGTATTATCTAATATTCTACCTTTATTCATACCACTTTTAATCTTTACAATTTTGGCAAGACCTTCGGTAGTTAAATGGCCCTTAGCTTCAACTATTTTTGCTATTTGAGATCAATCTTCAAAATCTTGACGTTTAACACCTACAACAGGGTATTCATTAAAAAAAGGTATAATTTTTGTAACAATATCCGAGAACTTATTACATTCATAACTAGCTCACCCTCTACCTTTAATAGTGTGGTAACGTCCTATCCCAAAAAAAGAGATTAATTTAATTAAAAGGTCTTTATCTCTAATGTGTTGAGTAATATAGAAAAATAATTGGACTTGGCTTCCTGATTTTGTAGAAGAAGATTCACTAACACTAACATAAAAAGAACCTTCTCCGGATGTAAACCCCGCCACTCAATAAGGGCTTGGTATTTCAGGATCTACAATAAGAGGTCTTTCCACTACAGGTAGAATAGGAAATTCTTCTCTTAATTTGCTAGGTATACCTAAATTTAGATTAGATTTTATAGCTAATATTTCTACTAACCCTTCTGATGTTAAATGTGCACCGTTAGAAATTAATTCAAATGCTTTTCTAAAAAGAAGATAGTCGGCTCTTTTTTGAGTGATTAAAGGAAATAAATCAAAATGAGGAAGTAGTATTTTTATTATTTGATCTTTAGATCTTATTACATAAGAAACTACCTCCCTTTTAGTTTCAAACTTAATTTTACCGGCGCCATCAAAAAAAGATTGAATTTGTTCTAATATAGCTAAATCTTTTTTATGTAAAGATATAGAAAAGATAGCTTCAACACGATACCCTGCTTTATATCTAGGGTCTTTTATAACAGAAATAGAGAATGAACCCTCAGCATCTACAAAACCTGTAATAAACCAAGGATTTAATTTAGATAGTATAGTTTTAGACGGAGTAATTAATATGTCTTCTGAAGTGGCCGCTGATGAGTGAAACCCTAATTTACTATTAGTGAATAAAGATAAACTTATTATCTTTTGTATACTAAAAATAAAAATAAAAACTAATAAAAGTAATCCAAGGAAATTGTATGTTTTAGAAGCTTTATCAACATCTCTCATAATATGTTCTACAGAATTGAAAGCCTCTAAAATACTTGGACTGTAATGCATTGCTAAAGTAACACCTGTTATAATTTGTATACCTAAACATAGAGCTAATAATGAACCAAAATTTCATAAATAACTTATGTTACTTGGTTGTGAAGCGTCTATAAGGTATGCATTAACTAATTTTAAAAGACTATTATTTTTTAATGTTCTCATTTTTTTTTTTATGTGTGTATATAATTTTTAATTTTCTATAAGGACCGTAGGTAATATAATAAGGTTTTATTATGTATCATGTACTAAATTATTTTTTTTATTTTTTCCCACCTACCTCCCTCGATATAAAATATCTAACTTAACTATATGAACTTACACTAGTAATGTTTAGTTTACAACTCTTTTCAAAAGATAGATTAAGAATTATAGTATGTTTGATAGGCGAAGCCTACTAAACCTTAAATAATTTGGCGCCGAACTTCGTCGAGGAACTCTTAGTGTTCGTTTGGCGTGCTAGCGTTCGCGAAAAATGTTACACCTATTAAACTTAACGTTACAAGAATAAATGAATCTTTAGCAGTTAAACCTGAAGCCATAATAAATACAAATAATATAGAGTTTCCTTTGGCGAGCAAGCCTGCGGGGGGGGGGGGGCGCGGAGCTCTTAAATAAGTTCTTGTTCTATCCGATGCTAAAACCTCACCTAAATTCTGCATCATTCCATCCCATCGACGAGATAGGTCATTAATACTATCTATAAGCCCACGAGGTAATCCATTTAGATCTTCCCTAGTTCTAATAATCTCCAATTCCATAAACTGCGCAAAACTCTGAGTAGCTTCATCTACTCTATCCTGCAGTAGACTAAATTCACTAGGAATTTCAACAAGCCATCTATCAACTCTATTATCTATATCCTGATGAATTATAGATATTCGCTCAAGTGGAGGCAGATTTTCAGGTATACCCCGTTCAAGTTAACATTCTGTAGTAAGGCGTCTTAAACGAGCACTTATCGCTATAACACCAAAATGTAATATAGCTAAAGCAGCAATAATAACCAACAATCCTGCCTGACTTCTACGAAGTCAGGAGAGAATCAATATCTGTAATCCTAAACATTAAATTAACAGACTCATCACTTGCAGCTCTAACTGCCACCGCTCCCATTGAAGCTCCTATATTTTGGGCATCCTCAGGTGAAATAGTAAGTTCTTGGCCTAATATTCTACCAAGGGATCCTAAATCATTCAATCTAAAAAGTCAATCTGAATATCTATTTAAACCTGATGCATATACACACTTTTGAGTAAATGTTAACGTATTATGATCTATTATATATAGACGAGCACTTGTACTAAAATGGCAAACAACACTGGCTTTTTTGAGCTTGCGCCCCCCGTAAGTTCAAGAGCGGAGTGCTAAAATTTGATTTCATCATTTTACCCGTAGACGGACTAAATACTTGATCTGGAGCTAAACCTGTACCAATTATTTTTACTGATAATAACATTATAATTTTTATATTTTTTTTACTTTCTCAATCTTAAATGTTTTATATAATTATTATAATACATTTCTTTTATTAGACAATTTAATATATTTTTAATATATTAAGTATCACGAATTTTTTTATAATAAATACTTTATAAAGTAAATATTTTTATATTATTAGTTTTATTTTTAACTAATGCTTGTTTGCTATCATTAACCAAACCATTACTACTTGAATATAAACTAATTAAACCACCTAATAACATAAGCATAATAATACCATGAAAACCTTCAGTTTTGTTATTAAATATTCCGGATAAAACACTAATAAAAACAATGAAACCTATTAATATATATAAAGCATAATTAGTAACAACACCTGTACTTAAACTAGAGAAATTTTTACTAATCTTGATTAAACCTTTTTCTAATCCGTAGGGACCTAATAACTCGATACTTCCTCTGTCTATAACTTTAACAGTTTGTCCACCTAAAGATAAAACACCATTAACTATGTATTTATTGTAAAATAATTCAACTAAGAAACGTTGATTGAAGAAACCAAATAGTGTATGACCAAATCTAGTTAACTTAAAGTTATGTACTCAATCAGGAAGTCATTCACTTATAACTATAGCGAATATACTAAATGAAACAGTAAAATAGAAAGGCAATAGTTTTCAGAAAGTAGATAAACCAAATTCCGCGTCTATGCTACTTTCATGATCAGGGTGGATAAATATAGAATTATCGGCAAAGAACCCTGAACCTAATCCTACGAAAATATCTTTAGTTATGTAACCGAAAAAGATTGAAAATAGAGCTAATATAATTAAAGGTAGACTCATGAAAACATCACTCTCGTGTGCGTGCATGTAAGAGTTTTTAGGTCCTAATGCCGGAGTTAAGAATGTTAAATAAAGAACTTTAACTGAATATAAAGTAGTAAATATTGCACCTATTACAGCTATAATATAAACTGTTATACTACTAAAACAATATTGTCCAAAAGCAGCTTCTAATATGAAATCTTTACTATAGAAACCTGTCATAAATGGGAAGGCTACTAGACTTAAACTAGCAATTAAAATAACAGAATAACTTAAGGGTAAGAAAGATATTAATCCTCCATATTTTCTGAAATCCTGGTTATCTCCCATTGCATGAATAACAGCACCAGCTCCTAAGAATAATAATCCTTTATAAAAAGCGTGATTTACTAAATGGAATAGTGCCACATTATATGAAGATAAACCTACAGCTATAACCATCATTCCTAATTGAGACATTGTAGAGTAGGCAATAACTTTTTTAATATCTTGTTGAAAGAATCCTACAAGTGAGCTAAAAACAGTTGTTATAGCCCCTAATCATAAACATAATAACAGTATAGTTGAACTATATTCAATTAATGGTGATGAACGCATTAATAAATATACACCAGCTGTAACCATTGTAGCTGCGTGGATTAAAGCAGAAACAGGAGTAGGACCCTCCATAGCCATAGGTAATCAAACGTGAAGACCTACTTGAGAACTTTTAGCCATAGCACCTACTAATAAACATATACCTATAATTATAACAATATTTTCATTAATGTAAGGAGCTAATGAAAATACTGTACTATAATCTAAGTTACCTAAAGATCATAATATAGTAAACATTCCTACAGTTAAAATATAATCACCAACTCTATTTGTTATGAAAGCAGCTAAAGAACTTTGATTTGCAGCTATTCTAGTAAATCAGAAACTAATTAAAAGATAAGAACAAACTCCAACTCCTTCTCACCCTACAAACATTAATAAATAATTATTTGCTGTTACAAGTATTACCATCATAAATGTGAATAAACTTAAGTAACTAAAAAATCTTTGATTGTGAGGATCTCCATTCATATAACCTATAGAATAAAGATGAACTAAAGAACTAATAATTAAAACAGGTATTAACATAGATCAATCCTAGTTAACAAAAAATTAAAGTCTCTCAAATATTTGAGTATTGACTTTAGGAGTAAATTAATACTCAGGAGTTTATTACCCATATGGTAAGGCTATCCACCGTGCGTAGTGTTTGTTATGATAAATACATCCTCCCTATGATATCGCACTCATTCTAGGATCCGACTGTACATTTGGACAGACATTTCAGCCTAACCCTGGTGAACCAGTCTGTAGCGACATTTATAACTGCCGACGGTCTTAGGGAGTATGCCCTTTAACCGTTTTCACCTTTTTTATGTGAGTATAGAATTGTTTGATTATAATCTTGCTCAATTCTTATTTATATATTTATGACTAGCCCTGTTAAATAAATTAGAACCCGTTACGGTCGTAATTTTATTAGGCGTAGTACCTAAATATGTACCTTATTTAAATACTGATTTTAAGCGCACTTATTCCTCCTGCCACATGAGATGCCAGGCAGGCAGAGCTCTTATGAGCTTGCGCCACAAATCAGCTTATAAAGGTTATCTATTAATAATTTTTTATATATATATGTAGTATGTGTTAAATAATAATCCCGCCTCCTCACCCTATAATACCAGTATACTAATATTATTTTACAGTAAATATTTCTAAACTATTTAATAGCCCCTCATTTTATGATAAAACCCGAACTCTTCTTACTTTGTATGTTTTAACATCTACAAAGACTTCTAAATTTGTGGCCGAAGCCTCAATGTCTAAATATTTACTTAAAGTGTCGGGATATATATTTATAATTGAAGCAGCTTCGCTTAAAGAATTAGCCATATATTGATCACCTCTTTCACAAATAATTTCATACACACAACTATTTAATTTAGGTAATATTTTTTTAGTACTACTATCTATTACTCTACCATCAAAAAGTCTTTCAACTGTAGGAGAAGATTTTAAAAGTAAATCCATTTCTTCACTAGTTAAATTTTGAACTTTTTCTTTATTAGTTGATAATCTAAAATTATTCATAGTATTTGTTAATTTTAATATTAAAGATCTTATATCTTCTTTTCTATGTCCACCGATATAAATGATTTTAGATATTAATTTAAAATCTTTAAAATCTTTACCTTTTTTTGTTAAAAACTCTGTTTCATTAAAAAATGGTATGAAATAATTATTTAAAATACTAATATTATTAATAATAATAGATGTACTACTTTTACTGTTATTTTTAGATTTATTCATATTTACAGATATAATAGAAGAATTTTTTAATTTAAATAAAGAATATTTATCAAATCCTAAAGAACTATCTAAAAATTGCTTAATTTCAACTAATACAGGAAATTGTACTCCTGAAACTTCAATAGCAAAAGTAGGAGTTAAAGTATCTCTTCTGATAAAAAAAGAACCGTCTCCTTCAATAAATCCTAATAATCAAGATCTCGTAATAAGAACGGGTGAATTCTTAGGTCTATCAAAATCAACACGATTAGTATTCATTTTATTTTTTAAATTTAATATTTTTTCTTTTTCGAGTGTAGCGCCACAAGCGTCTGAATTTTCTTCTCTATTTCAATAAAGATAAAAAGCTTCTTTAAAATCTAAAAAATCTAAATGTTTTGTGGTATTTAAATTATATTTATCAAATATAGAGATTAATAAAGCAATTCCTTCTTTATTTGTAACATTAAATATACATTCGTCTTTATAGTAACGAACTCCTCCTACTCCTAACTTATCTTTAATATAAATTAAAACTTCACTATCATCTTTATGTAAAGTTATTTTAAACATAAATGAAAATCTAGAAATATCAAGTTTAGTATTTTTTAGGGGATTAATAATAAAATTCCCTTCTGCATCGGTAAATCCTACAAATCATTGTAAGAAAGTGGGGTGCTTCGCAACAAAAGGCAATTTTATGCTAGATTGAAGGTTTTCCGCGCCTCCGGCGACTAAATTGCTATTTTTTAAAGTTGAATACTGTCTACGGGGGCTACATAAACCGATATTTAGTTTATTATTAACACTGGGGTATATTTTCAGTTCAGATATATTAGATTTATAGCATTTAGATAAAATATGACTTATAAAACCAGTAATTGAACTAAAAGGTGAATACATAAACATCTGTAAATAAAAATTAAAAATAGACATCTCACACAGTTGGATTAAAACCAACACAGCGTTTGTACCTTCTAAAAGGCCCATATCTTTCACTGTTAAACTATCAAATTGAAATCCTCATATTATATTAAATCATTCACTGTCTATTCATCTAAATAAATTAATTGATAAAGTAATATGATTTAGACCTACTTCAAAAAAAGCTGTAATAGCTAAAAGAGTAGTAACTATTATACTTGAACAAGTTATAAATTGTGCACCGCTAACTCCAACTTTTCTACCAAAAAAGCCAGAAACTATAGACCCTAATAAAGGTAAAATTATTATTGTTAAATACATATTATTTATATTCTATTGCAATGCTCCCTCTTAATCTATAAAAGGCAACCAGAATACCTAAACCAATTGCTGATTCAGCACCTGCTACAATTATTATATATATTGCATATGTTTGACCTATGATATCGTCAATATTTAGCGAACTTACCAATATTAGGAATGTTATAGACACTAACATTATCTCAATTGAGATAAGCATTAATATAATATTTTTTCTATTTAAAACAAATCCTAAAATTCCTATTAAAAAAAGTATCAAGGTTATATTCATAATAAATATATATATAAATAAATTATTTGGTGCGCTACTTCTCCTCCTGACTTCGTAGAAGTAGGGCAGGCCCTTTGTTTTTACTTTTTAGTAAAAAGGGAGGGAGCCCGCCGTAGGGGGCGCGCCCCCCCCAAAGGGTAGTTAGCCAAAGGGCTATCCTAGTTTTCTTAATTCTTAAGCGTGCCTAAGAAAGATGTGTACAAGACTCGAACTCATAATCTCGGCAACCGTACTACCATGCTTAACCAATTAAGCTAACACACCTTTACATATAAATATATTTATATGTAAATTATTATTAATTTATTGTTCTTCTAATCATGTTAAGAATTTTTCTAAAGAAACAGATTCTATAACAATAGGCATTGAGCTATGAAGTATACCACATATTTCACTACATTGCGAATTATCTCTATAATTTTTAATGTAATCGATATAATTTAGACTTCGAGTGTATATTTATGGCTATATCGTCGAAACATCTACTTAAAATTAAAGTAATATCCTTTGTAAGGTTTACCATCTTTTAAACGTAAATATAAAGTCTTTCTATCTAATTTAACATTTATAGAATCAAAATATTTAATAGTGTCTGTTATACTATTAAATACATTATTATAATTATCACCTTTTACTAGTACTGATTTATTTTTTTTATTTTCTATAACCAGATCTATATCTTTAGATTGTTTATATTCATCAATAATAAACCCAACTTCTTCAAAATCACTAGGTAAAGTTTTATCTGAGTATTTACACAAAAATTTCTGAAATTCTTTTTCAGTTTTTATATATTTAGATAATGTATCTCTTTTTATAGTTAATCCTATACTTTTTAAGTATTCAATACAAGAAGTTAGTGAATCAAAATTTAAAGTTTGGCCTCAAGAATTTTCGGCTACGTTTATATTTCCTTCTTTAATTTCTAATATTACAGAAATACTTCTACGTGTACCTAATGTATATATTTTTTTTCTTTCTTCTTGCATTATTTCTAATAACTTTTCTGTAGAGATGTTACTTAAATCTGCACTATAAGACGTCACCGGAAAACTTAAGAATAAAAATTTATTAAGATACGGTATTTTAGAATCTAAATATTTTGCAACTGTTTCAGGGTGTATTTTTAAGACTCTTTTTAATTCAATTTTTGAATTTGCTTGGTAATAAAGAATTTTACAAGTTAAATCATAAATAAATATACTTTCACCTTTAGAAGATCCAGCATTAACCACTCTTAACGTATTAAGATTAAACTCTTTATTTAATAAATGATATTGCTCTAAAATTAAAGCATCTCTAGAACTAAATTTATTACTATCTAATTTAAATATTATTAATTTAAACGCGCTTAATCCTTCTTGGTTTAAAAGAGGTAAGAATTTCCCTCCTACAAGTGAATCATCATGTTTAAAATAATAATCCATTCTACGTCTTAATAAATTAGAAGAACCTACATATTTATTACCTGTGTTTATATGTATAAACATATATACACCAAAGAATCCTTTATACTTAGATTTTCCTGTTAATTCAGATAATAAATTATTAGCTTGAGGTGTAGTTATAGGTAAATCAAATTCTACACCCTTGACTTTTAATAATTCTTCTAATTTAGAATCAGTTACAGATATATTTTGATTTAACAATACTTTATTAATTACTGAAGAAGTTGTGGGTTCACCACTATTAATATGATCTAAGGCTAAAGATTCAGGATTATATTTATTAGCTCCCTTTGGCGCAATACTTGTACTAAAATATCTAGTAGAAGAGGCTATTAATCCTAAACCAGTACGCTTATTTAGTAAAAGATGATTATTAAAAATATTTATATTAGCCATATTATGCAATAAAAATACTACAATCATTAAAACTAAAGCTTCTATAAAATATTAATATTATAAATTATAATATTAAGTTTTACATTAATAAGTTTAGCAAACTATTATAGAGGTTTTCTCCCTAAACATATACTATTATAATATACATCTAATAAACAGAATATATTAATTTATATATCCCTGTACCTTTTCAGGTAGGGTCTGACTATATCTTAAGCATTATAATTACAATTATAACACTAACCACCGTTTAGTCGATGAACTGCACATCCTTGCTTATATAAGTAGTTGATGCTTGGCTGCGGATAACCTATTGAATTATAAATCTTGATTTTACCATACCACGAGTCATTACCTGTGCCATAAGTTATGTTACCATACTTATTTGGTTAAGATTTCTTTAAGGTGTTCCCGCAATTTGATGGTTTATAACCGGAGGTTCACTACAGTCACGGCCATAATTAAAGACCGTAGAATACACCTTCTCTATTAACAAAAACAGAAACTTGATTTAATCTACCAGGATCGTAAATTACAAATTCACCATATAATAACTTTCATGGTTAATATAAGAAAATGTTATTAATAAATATATTTAAGGGTTTATTTTACTACGAAGTACGAAGCACATATTTAAGAGCTCCGCGCTTGACGTGAGGGTAGTTTAAAAATGAAGACGCGCCCCCTACGGCTGGCTCATCTTTTTATTGGGCGCAAGCTACTCAGCTTAGTCCTTTATAGATTACAAGGTAAAACTTAAGTTAATTACCTCCTTTACCTGTAATTGTTCCTGTAAAGTCAGACTCATAATAAAATTCGTATTTACCTTTATAGAGTTTAGTAGGATTCATATATTTCTTCACAAACCCTGTATCTGAAACAGATTTTCGACCTAAATACTTTGACATGTCTGATACAGTATCGAATTGTAAAGCAGTATTATTTAATACATCTACTAAAATTATAGACTTAGATAGATTAGATTTTTTACGTAAAGTAGGTCTAGCACCAACTCTTCCTTTTAAGTCTGCTTTCCATTCAGGATTCATAACAAAATACACAGGTTCCTTATCCGGTCCCACTAAGACTAAACGTTCCAGGTTAATATATCTACTTATATATTTGCTATCTGATTTACCATCTAAGCTTTGAGCTGCTTTACTAGGGTTATCGTAAACCCCAAAAATAGTCTTTTTATCTAGTAATAAAGCGAAAAGTTTACCTTGCTCTAGTTCATATAAATCAATACCAGTAATCGGCATAAGATCTTCAGTGTTAGAGTAAATAGGTGAATTTTCAGATAAAGGTTTTGAAGGGTCTATTAAAAACACATCTCTTTCTAAAACCGGGCTATAGACTAAATGATTCTTAAGGTTTATATAACGTTCAAAAGTTGTTTTAGGTATTCCTAATGCAAGAGCTGCACTATTTTTTGAAGAATACTCCATGGTAAATCCTGAACCTTCATCTCCCTTTACTAATACGGATTTAGAACTATCTGCCGATTTAATATACCCTCCACTTTCTCAACTACTAAAAGGAAAGGTTACTGTATAACTGCTATTTAGTTTAGGTCTAAAGTAAGTTAATAAAGCTTGTTCGCAAACTCGTGCTTCAAATTGTGTAAAGGCTCGCAATATAAATAAGGATTCCAAGTCTAATTCATATGTAGGATTATTTGTAATAAAGTTGTTTATGTGATTAGTTGTAAGAATAACAGGTTTTCAAATAAAATTAGATCAACCTAATTCTCGAACAGTTAGATAAAAAGCATTATCGCCCCCTCTATCAGGTCTCATACTGTTAATCTTATGACTTTTAAATCTGGTGTATAGACAAATAGCTGAACCTATGTAAAATATACCTAGATTTAAATTTAGAAAAAGATAACAACCGGAATTACCTTGATATAAACTAGGGTGCCCTTTCTTATCTTTACTGTCCATCGCATAATCTACAAAATCTCCAGGCATATATCCTTTATCTGCTAAGTCCTTTAAATTCAATAAGTGTAGACAATAAATTTTTAGATATTGTTTTACTGGACTAGAGTCAGAAAGACTATTATACATATTAATTAACACTTGTGACGCCTCTTGTACATTTTTAGTAACATGTTTATTTTGTTCTAATAAAGCCGGGAAAGTACGTTTAATATCGTCCAAGTCACTACAACTACTATCTTCCTGAGTTTGGTTTTCATTTCTATTGGATCTTAATGTACTATAGTTTCGCCCAAATGAAGGCTTAATGCTATAGCGTTGAACCCTTATCCCTTCAAAGGATATCAAATTAAGATCTTGCGCCCCGTGATGTTTATTTAACCCTATGCGACGAAGCCACCCAAAAAGTGTGTATAAAAATAAATATTTATAATCTATAATTTTCACTTCACTGTGTTCATAATAAATAGTACTAGCGATAAAAAAAATACCAACTATATATACTAATAGTAAAAAAAATAATAACATTCTTTTAATTAAAAAAAAAGTGTTTAAGTTGTCCTAAAATATTAAATTTAACTGTAAAAATATACACCATATATAAGAAATCTTATGGTTAAAGTAACAAAAAATTTGTTTTGCTTATTTCGTAGTAAAATAATATTGATAGGAAATAGAATAAAAGGAATTAAGTAATACCTGAACTAAAGTAATTAAAACAAAAATAATAAAAATAACAGCCTAGTATAATGCAGATAAATGGTTTATCTGGCCTTAGACAAATCACTTACTTAAGGGTTTATAATTTCTTTTAGGAACATAAACTCAAGTAAGCTACACTAATAATTATTACACTATCTTTAATTAATAAAATTTTAATCCAAATTTTACCTGTATTCTTTTATTTTCCACTTAAACCCAGTTTTTAAAGTTAATACTTAGGTAGGCTATTGTAAGCTATATTAAGCTTAATTTACTTATTTTTTAAATTAAGCGCCGGTTTCCCGGTAACTTAGAGTATACCTTACAGCTATAGGTTAATATGGACGTTAAATACAAACTATATAGCTGAAGAACCGTCTACTCGTTGCTCTTTTACAGTGTTATTAAATAATACTGACTTAGATCCGCGATTGTCCATTTACATTTCTGACATCTTTAATGATATTACTATACCCACAGTGATTAGCTGGGCCATTTATAAAGTTTCCTTTATAAACTTAGTTATTAAAGCTTTAGGAGTTCCCCGGAATTTGGCTCTTTTGCACTATAAATGAATAACCTACATTCATTTTTTTTTTATGCATCAGTTTTAATACCTAAAGATGGACAAGCAAAAGACGAACCACTCAAATTATTAAGTTTATAACTCCTACATTTAAGCTTTTGATAAAATATAACCTTTATAAGGTTTACCAGTATCTAAATGTTTAGCTAACTGGTTTCTATCGGCAAGAATGCCAATACTTTTCAAATATTTTACTGTCATAGTGATACTAGGGAATTCAAGTGTTTGTTCTTGATCTTCCTTTCTGATCATAACAGTTTTACTAAATTTAGCGCTAGAACTTTTCTTTAATGCTTCTTTTTTTTTTATATCTATTAATTCCAACAGTTTTTGTAAACTTAGTTTTGTTTTTTCTACACCGTCTAAATAGTCAGTTGAAATTCTAAAAAAATCTAAGTAACTGTTCCCCGTTTTTATACAATTAGTGCAAGTAGCATAGTGTATCCCTAAAGCCCCTTTAATTTCGTTTAAAGAATAACCACAATAGTATAAAACTTTTCAATCTAAGCTATAAAGATATATAGCCTTACCTTGATCAACCCGAAAGTTAGCTATTCTTTGCGTATTAAGATTAAATTTCTCGCGCGCGCGTAATAAATAAAACTGTTCTAAAAATAAGTAAGAAAAATTAAAATTTAAATTATTTGAATCATGGAGTTCTAAGCCTAAGTTATCAGGTATAACAAAAACTTCTAAATTAAAGGCTTCGAAACCATCTTTATTAATTAAAGGTATTAATAATCCTGAATTTCTTTGATTAAAATGTTTAAAAGTAAAATATTGATCCAATCTTCTAGCTAGACTATTACTAGAACCTACATATTTAGCTCCAGACGCAATATGTGTAAAGATATAAACACCTGCTTTTATTCCTCTAGTATTAGGTTTACCTATTAGTCCTTCAAAAGCAGGAGAAGTTTGATCGTTTAAAGGTAAATCAAATCTAACTCCAGGTATAGCTTTAAGTCTAGCTAATTCAGCTTCTGTTATAGAAACTTTTTGATTTTTTAATAATTTATTTATAACATCTGCAGTGATATATTTAAAATCTTTGAAAGTCGTTTTATTTGGTGTTGTGCTATAGAATCTAACCCTACTACTTGACGGATTTACATTAAAGGGATTTTTCGTATTAGCAAATCTAAAGGATCTCCCTTTATCTGTGTTTATGAAACTAGGGAAAATATAAGCTAATATCGGGTAATATCAAGTAGAAATTATAATATTAAAATAAAAAAGAATATAAAGAGCAAAGAAGCAAACTTCTTGTGTCAAAAAGTTAATATTATATATTAATTTCGTACCACAAGCCTAAAAGTCTTATCTAAAAGTTTTATTAATTATTATTTAGCTTATACAGTGTAGGACAGTTTTGTGGAAACTTTAATCTTGGTTTACTTAGTTCTTCCAAGAACCGGCTTTCCCGGCGACTAGAGTACACCTTACAAAACCTAAATTTATAGGTATTGAAGAACCGTCTACTCGTTGCTCTTTTACAACAATATTGTTGATTTAGATCCGCGATTACCCATTTCAAATGCGAACTTAATGGCACTATCATCTTTAGCGATATTACCTTACCTTGGGTCATTAATCAAGCCAGTCAATAAGTTTCCTTATTGCTTTGGTTACTAAAGCTTTAGGGCTTCCCCGGAGTTTGGCTCTTTTACACTCTAAATAGATTATTATTTCTATTTATCATGTATAACGTCAGCAGCTGTTATAATAAATCTAATGTGTGTTAATTCAGGGATTATTACTCTATTATCCACTTCTAACATTCTTAAAGCTCCTTCTTCTAGATCTGATTCAGGGATTATGTAAGAATCAAATTCTATAAAGTCATCTCCTGAATCTAAGAAATCAGGGTATTGGTAGCTTCAGTATCATTGGTGACCTTCAGCTAAAATTGACATTGAAGGATCACTTACTTCATCCATTAAATATAATAATTTAAAAGAAGGGAAAGCTATTAATATTAATATTACAGCTGGTGTAATTGTTCATATTAATTCTATTAATGTACCATGGTTTAAATATTTATGTGATATAGGAGAAGCAGTGTTAACATAATTTCTTATTATAGATAATAAAACTCATCCTACAGAAAATAATATTATTACTAAATAATACATTATATTATCCGTCTATATTATTAGTACTATCTACATAGTCTAATTAAAATATAGTAACTTTAATTTTGAGTTACTATTATTATGAAAGGTTTAGATAAATCATTTTAAGTATAAATACACATGTATCCAAATAATTTAATCTCTAGAAGAATTAATATTAGATTTTATTTTTAAGATTTCTTTAAGACCTTCAGGTGTTAAATGAGCCTTATTGTTTTTTAATTCAACCGCTTTACATCAATCATTATAATCTTTAGATTTAGATCCTAAAATAGGATACGTTTTAAAAAAAGGAATTATAATTTCATTGATTAAAGATAATTTAGTTACAACCAAACTATAAGCTGAACCTACCTGTTCTAATCTACCACAATTAAAAAATTCAATTAATTTTTTCAATAAAAGCTGGTCTCTACTGTGCTGAGTTATTTGAAAACCTATAACTGTACTTACTTTGTTTTTAGTTGAATCTTTTAAAGTTTTTATTCAAAAACAACCCTCAGCGTCTGTAAATCATGCAACTCAATAAGGGTTTAATAAAGATGGCAGATCATTAGGTATTATATCTCTTCCCTTAATATCAGGGAAGGCTTCTTTTAAAGTTTCCGGTGAACCTAAATTCATAGAAGCTCTTAAAGCTACAATTTTATTAAATCCTTCTATTGTTAAATGTTCTTTGGTTTTTATTAGTCCTAATGCTTCCTTAAATAATTTATAGTCTACAAGTTTTTTTGTTATTAGAGGATAGTTATCAAAATGGTCTAGTAGAATATCTAATTCTTCTAAAGAAAAAATTCTATATTGTACTATATTAGATTTTACTTTTAAATTACCTATTCCACCAAAAAAACTCTGAATATTTCTTAATAACTGTTCATCTTTTTTATGTAAAACTATAGAAAAACCAGGATTTACGTAATAACCTATTTTATACTTAGAATTTTTACCTATAGCTAGGTGAAAACAAGCTTCACCGTCTGAGAACCCTGTAACATAATGTGTATTTAACCCATAATATTTATTTTTAGAAGGGCGGAGCACTCCATATATTTATCTAATATTATAAAATTATACAAATACTATATTTGAACAGTATAATATTAAATCAAGATCAATAGATTGTTAATCATATTGAGAGCTCCACGTTTTTATGCTATTAAGCTATTATTATAATCATAAATTATAATAACTTATAAAAAAAAAATAAGAGTTAAATTTTCTCTCAAAAACTGGTTTCCCAGCGACTAGAGTACACCTTACGATATTATATTTAACATCGAAGAACCGTCTACTCGTTGCTCTTTTACAAATACATAAATATATATTTGATTTAGATCCGCGATAACCTATTTTCAGAAAAATATTCTTCTATTTCTAATGATATTACTATACCCTCAGTGATTAGCTGGGCCACTTATAACCTTTCGATTATAGCTTAGTTATTAGAACTTTAAGGTGTCCCCGGAGTTTGGCTCTTATACACAAAAATTCATGTAATTCTATTAATCCTTCCATTTGTGGTGTAGCACTATCTTGGAAATAAATTCCTCAAGCAGAAGGTGCATCTAATTTAATAATTAAATTATTTAAAATTAAATTCATAACTTATGTTTAAATAAATTTTCTATATTGTATTATAATAAAATAGTAGTTATATTTTTCATATTATATAGAATTAAGTAATAACATTTAAAAGTTTTCTTTTAAGGTACCCTTAAAGTGAATTAAACACTTATAATAATATATTGTATATTATACTTTATCTTTAAGCTATAAGGGGTTTATTTAAAATATTATTTTAAATAAATTTTTTATGGTTTTACTAACTTCGTTAGCGAAGCTCTTATACAACATATAAAAGTAAGAAAGCCATCATTAAGGCACTTTATATTAATCTCTTTTAATCAAGATCATATATCTATTTTTATAGGGAGTATTAATACCTTTAGTATTTTGTAACTTTTCACGGCGCAGGATCGTTTTAATATCAGAACCCATAAATTCAGCTGCTTTACGTATAGATTCAAAACTAGTCGTTAACTTTGTTTCAATATCTACTACTTCAACCTCTATACCAGATACAGGAGATTTAGTTCTATTTGATGCCGCCGCAAGCCTGCGGGGGGGGGGGAGGGTTGAGTAAATCTATTCATTTTTGTTCACATTTAATAAGATCCTCGGAGTTAGAATATTCCAATATAACTAAAGAAAAATTAACCATCCCATATTTAGAAAGTGCTCTAACTATGCTTAAATTAGTTCGAGAAGTAATATATCAATTTTGATAGTAATCACTTACTCTTAAATATAATGGATCACCACTACCGATATAGTACTTACCATTTAATTTGTTAACTCAACCATATACACCAATTTTCCCGTTATTTTCTTCACGGATTATTTGACGCTGATCTGAAGGATTTTCGTATATCTTTAATGAATAGTTAAAGATATTTTCTGAACTAGTACTAAAATTAAAACAATTACGAGGAGAATTATGATGAATAAAATTATTAATTTTTATCATTTATAGTTTTATAGTAAATTTTCTATATTGTAATTTAATTTATAAAGTTAAATTTTTCATATTATATAGAATTAAGTAATAACATGAGCTTGCGCCCTGCCGCAGGAGAAAAGAAAGTATACAAAGTACAAAAGCTGTACAATGTATATAAATCACACGTAGTATAGTAATTATACAACGTATAGTAATAAAAAGGCCATCATTAAAGCAAATACATTTTAAGATTAGTTACCTATATAGGTAACATCTTATTTGTTGTTAAATCAACAAATTACTGTGTTGATCAGACTATGTCTTCAAATTAATAATAATTATGATATTAATTTGTCAGGTTTAATATAATTAGTCGTTGAACGTTTAATACTAAATTTAGTACTATTCCGATGCAAATTTACCATGTGTTATATGGTGTTTCTTGCAATTGACCTGATTTAAACAGAACTATTTACTTAATCCTGTAGCTTCAGAAAAGGCAAAACCTAAAATTGCATAAGAGAATAATTGACCTCGCATTGAAGGATTTCGGGCTACACCTAATATTAGAGCCCCAAAAACTACTCCAATACCAACTCCTGCTCCTATTAAACCTGTTGTAGCTAAACCTGTACCAATTATTTTAGCTGATAATAACATTATAATTTTTATATTTTTTTACTTTCTCAATCTTAAATGTTTTATATAATTATTATAATACATTTCTTTTATTAGACAATTTAATATATTTTTAATATATTAAGTATCACGAATTTTTTTATAATAAATACTTTATAAAGTAAATATTTTTATATTATTAGTTTTATTTTTAACTAATGCTTGTCTGCTATCTATTTTTAGTGCATTTTTTCCTAATTCATAAACAAAACCTATTGTAACTATTGTTGTGAATCCTAACATTATAATTAATCCATATAAATCATTAGTATATCCACTAACTCCAAAAGGGAATAATAATAATATTTCTAAATCTAAAAGAAGGAATATAAGAGCATATATAAAGAATTTTATAGTAAATTGACTTCTATTTTGACCTAAGAAACTATGAAATCCACATTCAAAGATAGAATATTTTTCTTGATAAGGATTGTGTGGTGCTAGTATTAAATTAATTACTATAAAAAGTAATGCTATAACGATTACAAATATAAAAAATATACTCATGCTGCTCATTTAATAATTAAATAAAATTTGTACCAATATGGTACTCATACTTAATCATTCTTTATTCACAAACATAAATAATAATATAACCATTGTTATTATAGATATTGTTATAGCGATAGGGCTAGAGATTGTAATGTTATTATGTTTAAAAGTAACAGATTTAATTATATCATTTTTTTTATTATAAATATTACCGTTAAAAGTTAAATTTTCTAATAAAGGATTTAATTTATACTCAGGTGAGTAGAAGAAAATCTCTTTTATTACATTTAAATAATATACACCACTTATTACACTAGTAAGTATAGCAACTAAAGATATAAATATATAACCGCTATCAATAGCAGCACCTAATACCATCTGTTTTGCAAAAAAACCTACAAGAGGAGGTATACCTGCAAAAGAGAATATAGTAATAACTAAACTTAAAGCTAATGTAGGATTTATATAAAAATAACCCCTTAATTGAGTAATTAATTGTATAGGTGAATTGTTTTTATCTAATAATTCTTTATATTCTTTATTGTCACTAACGTAATTATATAAAGAAAATCCTATCGCAACTAATATAATGAAAACATTTAAATTACTAATAGAATATTGCATTAAATAGAATATAAACGCTTGAGTTGATTCTACACTAGATATACTTAAAGCTAATAAGATAAAACCTACGTGAGAAATAGTACTATAAGCAAATAGTCTTTTTATTCTAAATTGAGTTAAACCTAGAATTGTCCCTATAATCAATGAGAATAAAGAACTAATTAATAGACCGTATGTTCAATTAAAATCTGTAAAATAATCTTTTGTATAATATACTATTTCTAATAATAATATAAATATTGAGATTTTAGCTACTATAGCTACAAAAGTTGTAACTATTGTAGGAATAGAATCATAAACGTCCATGGGGATTAAATTTATCGTCCAAATTAAATAAAAGAACAACTTTACGGCCGGGAGCCCGCCGTAGGGGGCGCGCCCAGGCCATGTATTTTTAACTATAGTAATATATAACCAACTTATTTTAAGTATCTCCCTTTATTCATTCCTATTCTTATTTTTCGTATTTGATCTAAACCTTCCTTAGTTAAATGAACTTTTGTTTGAATCATTTCCGCTAATTTAGCTCAATCCTCAAAATCTTGTGCTTTTATTCCCAGTATTGGATATTTAAGGAAAAAAGGTAAAATTTTATCATAGATATCTACAAAGGATTGACATCTAAATTCAACATACTCTTTATAAGAATAAGTATTACCACATTTAAAGAAATCTACTAAACTTTTTAATAGAATCTCATCTCTAATGTGTTGAGTTAATACAAAATTTAATATTACACGGCTACCAGCTTTATATAATTTAGATTCTCTAATACTAACTTTAAAACTACCGTCCCCTGATGTAAAACCTGCTACTCACTGAGGATGTATCTTAGATTTACTAGTTGGTAAGGGAGGTCTTAATACAGGAGTATTATTAGGGAAAGCTTCAACTAATAATGAACTTAACCCTTTATTAAGAGTAGCTCTAATATTTACTATTTTATGTAAACCTTCAATTGTTAAATGTTCCCTACGCTGCATCATACCTACTACTTCTTTAAATAAAATGTAGTCAGAGTATTTATTAGTTTTTAAAGGGTATTTATCAAAATGAGGTATTACTTTTGTTATTATTTGATCTAAAGAACCTATTACATAATCACAACAACCATTTCTTTCTTTACCTATTCTACCTACTCCACCGAAGTATATTTGAATTTGTTTTAATAGATCTAAATCTCTAGCATGAAGATTAATTATAAAATTAGTCTCTAATTGTCACCCTAATTTATTTTTAGGTGATTTACGAATTAAAACAAGAAAGCATCCTTCAGCATCTGCAAATCCTGATACAAATCAAGGTTCAAGAGGTTGAAATAGTTTGGTTGAATTGTTATTTAAGTTAGGCGCTCCGCTCTCAATAGAATAAAGTCGTCTTTGAATAATTTGATTAGAAGGGATTTTAATTTGATAATTTCTTTCGAAACCCATTAGAGTACATCTTAAAGGTAGTAATTTAAAACTACCTCAACAACCATTTACTCGTTGCTCTTTTACAGTATTAAATACATTTAATACTGACTTAGATCCGCGATTGCCCACGTTCTTTTCAGAAGCCTTCAAGCTTGTTACCGTACCTGAGTAATTAGTTCAGCCACTTATATCCTTTCGAATATAGCTTGGTACTTGAAGTTCTAGGGTGTTTCCGGAATTTGGTTGTTTACCCCCAACAGTAGAAGATTTCCCAAGTCTTCTTTCAGGAGATCAAAAATGAAATGGAGCTGCACTTACTTTAAATAAGAACCCTATACTAAATATAAGTAAAGCAAAATTAATATAATAAGGTTTATATCAATAATCTGAACCATCGCTAATACTAGTTATAGCATATAAAGCATCTAGATTAGTAGTACCTGAGTTAGCGTATAATAAGCTTGTACCTAATAAAATAAAACATGAGCTTAATCCACCTAGTAAGAAATACATTAATCCACCTGTAGTAGATAATTCTGAATTTCTGTATATAGTACTTAATAAATATAAACCATAACTTTGTAATTCTATAGAAAGGAAAACAGAGATTAAGTCACTAGTAGAAATTAATAATACTGCCCCACTAATAATAAATAATAATATTAACGTAAACTGGATTGATCTTACAAATTATAAATAAACTTTTGTAGATTATAATTGTAATAAAAAAATTTAAAACAAACAACTATAATCTATCAGATATATAACTATCTATATGGAGGCGCTACTTCTCCTCCTCCTGACTTCGTAGAAGTAGGGCAGGCCCTTTGTTTTTACTTTTTAGTAAAAAGGGAGGGAGCCCGCCCTAGGGGGCGCGCCCCGCCCAAAGGGTAGTTAGCCAAAGGGCTCTTATGGCTAAAGATAAATTTATTATCTATTATACATTGCATCTTTAATTGTTTTTATTAATACAATACCTTCATAAGTTAAATGCATTTTATTTTCTATTAATAAAGATACCTCTCTAAATCTTTCAAAATCTAATAACTTTACACCTGAAAGATTATATTTTTTTAATAATGGAATTAATTTTTGATTTAAATCTGAGGATTTGGTTATAATTAATTCAGCTGCTTCTCGATTAGATGGTATTCTCACTACTCCACAGTCTAAAAATATAGCAAGTCTCTCTAGTAATTTTATATCTTTAAGATGTTGACTTAAGGAAAAAGATAAACTTACAGCATACCCAGCTTTTCTTTTCTCATTTGCATAAAGGAAAATAAAAAAAGAACCTTCTGCAGTTATAAATCCTGCAATTCAATTGGGATTAAAACTAAGAGGTACCTGAAATTCAGGTAAAACAGCGGGTTTGATATCAGTAAATTCCTCTTTTACTATAGTAGATAATCCTTTATTTAAATTAACTTTTAATGAAAAAACTTTTAATAAACCAGGTAGAGTATTATGTTCTCCTTTTTCCATAATAAGTACTATTTCTTTAAATAATATAAAATCTTTTAATTTTTGAGTAACTAAAGGAAATTTCTCAAAATGAGGTAAAATGTATTTTACTATGTCTTTAACAGACCCTACTGTATAATACGTTACCCCTCTTTTACTTGTATATATGTTACCTGTTTTAAAAAAATCTTTAATTTGCACTAAAAGATCTAAATCTTTTTGATCTAGCCCTATAGTAAACATAGGTACAATTTTTCAACCTATTCCTTCTTTTTTTTTAGTGATAGAAACAGCAAATGAACCATCCCCATCTATAAAACCAGTTACAAATCAAGGATTTAAGAGCTGCGCGCCAAAACCATCTTTATGTAGAAAAGATTTAATATTTTTTGGATCTTTTGGAGCGGAGCACGCCATTATTGTTGTTTTTGCCTTTGGTCTTCCCTCTGGGAGGGAGCCCGCCGTAGGGGGCGCGCCCCACCCAAAGGGAAGATTTGAATATAAACGTTTATTTAGAATTTGATAAGATATGGATCCAGATAAAGTAATTCTTTCGAACCTTCTTAGAGTACACCTTAAACTATTAAATGTAGAAAAATTTAATAATCAACTGCCGTCTACTCGTTGCTCTTTTACAACAATATCTTTAGATATTATTGACTTAGATCCGCGATTGTCCATTTTTCGAGTTTTTATCTCGAGAGTTCCTGGGAAACACATCCCATAAATATTATACTTAATTAAGTAAAATAAAAGAACCATCTTTTGACTTGTTACCATACCTGAGTAATTAGTTCAGCCACCACGGAAAATGTTTTCCAGATTTGGTATCAAAAGCTTTAGGAGTTCCCCGGAGTTTGACAGTTCATCCCGTAATATTTTTTGTTCAGGATATTCTATAATTCTTAAATGTTCTCCCATTTTATTGATAATTTTTGTTCTATAAAAAACAAATTTATTAAAAAATAATTGTGTTAATGAAGAATGTTCTGGTACCCAAACTTTTCTAGGGAAAAAACTTGTTAATTGTAATATTAATATACTTACTAAAAATATAAAAATATCGAAAATTTGTGTTATACTAGTAATATTAAGTAAACCCCCGTGTAAACCTATACCTTTACTTACCATAAATAGGCTTGTTGCGCTATGTAATATAGAATATGCTAAAGCAATTATAGCAACTCTATTAAAAAGTATTGATATATCTCGTCGTATAGTAACGGCGTTAGAAAGCAATAAAGATAATATAGATATTAAAAGCATTTATTTTTTTTTTATTTATTAACTTACATATATATATATATATAAGCAAGCCAAGAGAGAAAATCGAATTCTCATTTTTAATGTCTGAAATTAAAGTTTTAACCTATTAAACTACCCCGACTAATTTAATAATTAGAGCTCCTCGACGAATTACGAAGTACGAAGTTCGGCGCCCAAAATTAGCATTAGATTTTACGTTCTATATAATATACATCATTTAAGGCGCGAGCTCTTAATTTATGAGCGGAGCACGTAAAAAATTCATGGTTGCCTGCCTTCTCCTGCGGCAGAAGTCGTCGCAGTATGCCTAGGTATTTCAACTGTAGGTGTTAAAGCACTATGAAAGAAAGCTCAGAAAATAGCTAAGAAAAATAATGCTTCAGAAGCTATAAATAATATAACTCCTAAATTTAATCCTTTTTGTACGGCTAAAGTGTGATCTCCTAAGAATGTACTTTCACTTATTATATCACGGAATCAGAAAAACACGTTTTCCGGAATAGAAAAATTGAAGAAATTTAAGGCGCGAGCTCTGAATTTATTTTCCAGATACTTAGATAAAGTTTGACGAGTTACTTTTAAATCGACTACGGCTGCTTTTAAGGAATCATAATTTTTAATCTCTCCTGATTTAATGTGAGTTACAGCTATTTTATAACTACCTGATAATAAGTGATTAGTTTTTCTTAAAGTAGAAACGGTAGCTTTACCCTTTTTTGCTAATTTAAGATTGTTTATAGCTTCATCACTTAACTTACTACCCAAAGGGTGGGGCGCGCCCCCTACGGCGGGCTCTAAACTTTAAAAGAGTTAGAGTGAATGTTTAAAACCCGCCATAGATCTGGCCACTTTAAGAATATTGTATTCTGGTTTCAATCTGTCTAAATAATACTGTGCAAGTTCAAGTAAAGCTTTTTTTTCTCCTATTTCATTGTAAGTTGAGATTTCCTCCTGACTTCGTAGAAGTCAGGCAGCGAGCTCGTAAAATTCTCTCCTCCTGACTTCGTAGAAGTCAGGCAGGCCCACACCTGACTTATACGAAGTCGGCCCCCGAGCACTTCATATTTTAATAAAGCGTTATAAAAAAGACTTTTTATTAATAATAAGATAAAAATCTACTATAAAGAACTACCAATATAGCTTTTATTGTTTTTTTATTAGTTCATCTATGAGCGGAGCACACCCGCTTTTATTTTTAGGTGTCCTTTGTTTTTACTTTTTAGTAAAAAGTGAGGCTACGCCTCCTCATCCTGACTTCGTAGAAGTAGGGCAGGGAGGCAGAGAGGCAGCAAAAGGACCAAAAGACGAAGCTCCTCGACGAAGTGCGCCCTCTTTTAAGATTTTATCTTTATGTACTAACACATCATCGAAATAAACTGCAACATTGTTGATATCTATACTAGTAACTATACTATATAACTTTAAAGTAGTATTCTTTAAATTTAAGTTATTAATTTTTAGCACTTTTTGATAAATATTTTATTTTTTAGGTGTCGTGCGAAGCTCGTCTTTTGTTTTTACTTTTTAGTAAAAAGGGAGGGAGCCCACCGTAGGGGGCGCGCCCCGCACCAAAAGACGAAGCTCCTCGACGAAGTGCGCCATAATTTAGGCGTAGAGCTTGCGCCCTGGATAGATCATTCTCTTATTAGCCTGAAGGGTAAATCGAATACCCATCATTATCGTATGAAAATAAGGTTTTACCTTTAAACTATTCAGGCTAGATATATACGTATATCTTTATCTTAAGGAAAAATACTAGGGGTCGAACAGAGAACCTACTGTGCCACGATTTTACCTTTAAACAGTATAGGTATATAATATAATTTTTTGGGTGAATACCCTGACTCGAACAGGGAACTTACTAAACCACGACTAGTTGCTCTACCGATTGAACTATAATCACCTATGCTCTTTTCTACCTAAAGGAGTGCTTAGCTACCCTAGGAAAAGAAATAACAATAAAAAAAAAAAAAAAAAAAAAAAAAGTACGAGCTTCGCGGAGGCTTAGCCTCCGCGAAGCTCGTCTTTTGGGAGGCTACGCCGCACCAAAAGACGCAAAAATTATTAAAACATTGCATTAACTTCTTAACCATTAACTGCTAATTTAGATTTTAGTAGTTTAATTTCTTTAAGACCTTCTGAAGTTAAGTGTGCTTTTGATTCTACTAATACTGCTGCCGTTTTAAAAAATTAAAAATTCCTAGATTTTATACCAACAATAGGATATTTATTAAAGAAAAGAACAATATTTTTATTAAGGGCGTAGCGCCTGAAATTTTAGTTACTAGATATCATATAACCTATCTTGTTTCATTAACTCTACCACGCGGAGCTCTAAATATAAAATCAAACTTTTATCCTCCTGACTTCGTAGAAGTCAGGCAGGCGCCCACCTGACTTCTACGAAGACGGGCGGCGAGCGCCAACTCACTATCTCTATTATGTTGAGCTATTTTGAATCTTAATATTACTCTTTCATTTAAAGAACTACTTAAACTTTTAGATATATTAATTTCAAAACACCCATCACCAGACACAAACCCAGATAATCAATTAGGATCCGGTCTGCTTGATTACTCTACTAAGGGTCTAGTTACGCACGCGAGATATATTAGGGAATATTTTTTGTAGGTTTTCAGATAAACCTAAATTAATAGATGCTATAATAGAAACAATTTAACGGAGTCCTCCCGGAGTAAATTGGATCTTATCAAACATTAAAATAACTATTTTTCTAAATAATATATAATCGGCTCTTTTTTTCGTAATTAAAGGATATTTGTCTAACTACCCTTCGTCGAGCAAGCTCGAGGTAAAACTTGAGATGCTAATACATTTAAGTCTGCTATTCTATATTGAAGACAATCTTTACAATAGGGTCTAATAGTTCCAATATCCCTGAAGTAACGTTTTATTTGTTCTAGTCTTCCCTTTGTTTTTACTTTTTAGTAAAAAGGGGGTGACCCCGCCGTAGGGGGCGCGCCCTCTACCCAAAAGAAATCCTTTTCATTTAAAGTAATAGTGAACATAGGTCTAATTTGGGCGCTACTTCTCCTCCTGACTTCGTAGAAGTAGGGGCCTTTGTTTTTACTTTTTAGTAAAAAGGGAGGGAGCCCGTTGTAGGGGGCGCGGGCCACCCTCGACGAAGGGTAGTTAGCCCAGGATTTGAACTTAGAATAGAAGTAAAAAACTTCAAATTTGGCGCGCAGCTCTTAAATTACACTCTTACAGGCTTCGCCTAGGCACTAATTTTAAGGTGTGAGCTCTATCTATTGAGCTATATCATCCTAATTATAATCTAGAAATATTTTATCTCGAGGCGATTCGAACACCCAATGTTAGATACCAAAAATCTATGAGTTACCCATTACTCTACGAGATATAAGGTATATATCTTATATTGCCAAATAGTTATTTTACTAACTTCGTTAGCGGAGCTCTTAAAAGGTTATATAAATTAAACAAATATAGGGTTAAACTTAAAGTAATACTAAAGTTTGAAGTTATGTTTATTATAAACAGTCGTACAACATTATTTTATGCTTCTTCCTTTTTACCTGATATTAATCAGGAGAAATGAGCCCTCCTTATCCCTAAGTTACGGTAGTCAATTTGCCGAGTTCCTTTAAGATTGTTATCTCATGTGTCTTCGTGTTCTTTATATAGATGACAAGACTTGAACTTGCACAGTACTTAAACCATTCTGGCCTAAACAGAACCTGTCTACCAATTCCAGCACATCTACTAAGTAAAACCAAAATTTTTTTTACTAATTTATGAGCGGAGCACGCCCGAGATAAGACTCGAACTTACTTACTAATTTATTAGCGGAGCTCCTAAACATCAAAAAAAAATAAGGTGCCTATTGGCGATAATACCTGTGCTACGAAGTAAGCACACAAGCTCTCCCCTAAAATAATAATATTTAAATTGTGCCCAAAATAAGATTCGAACTTATAACCGGAATATCTTCAGTATTCTACTCTACCAATTGAGTTATCTGAGCTTATATATATACCTAAATAAATAAATAGATACATATATATATATATACATTGAGAAAATACAATATATAATTAAGAGTTTACGTTAGATACTAAGTATCTATCTTTTATCAAAGTTTTATTAACCTTATACCTACGAAGTGTTAACTCACCTACTTCTAGATATTCTGCTCCTTTTTTATTACCAGTAAATACTTTTGTTTCATGTTTTCCCTTTGTTTTTACTAAAAAGTAAAAACAAAGGCTGATAAAACATCTTTAATTTCGAGTATTCCCTTTGGATGGGGCGCGCCCCATACGGCGGGCACCCGGGTAGACCAAAGGCTAAGATAGATTTTTTTTTTCTGCAATTATTAACTTAGTTTCCTCTGTATGAGAGCTTGCTCTAATTATTTAGCCAAAGGGCCTGCCCTACTTCTACGAAGTCAGGAGGAGGGAAGTACCCCCCCCCCCCCTTTACGATTTCTAGCCATTAATTGCATTTTTGCGATAGATTCTGCAGAATGTTTATAACCTAAGATCGAATTCCGTATTAAATCTTTTGTCTTAGAAGTTTGTTTAGTACCTAGACGGGATCCCGCTACCTTTAAGATATTATATTCCGGGAGCCCGCCGTAGGGGGCGCGCCCCTTTTTACTAAAAAGTAAAAACAAAGGGTAGATCTATATAATTTTGTTCTCTGTTTATTAAATCCTTAGGTTCACAATACTCAAGGATATAAATAAAAATTAGTAACTTCGTTAGCGAAGCTCTCCATATTTTAAAAGAGAAGAGTATATAAGACTAGTCCCTTTTTCCAGGTTTCTATTTAAGGAAACTTCAGATAAATATATGCTAAATCTATTTTTAAGGTCAACTATGGAACCCACGTAGATTTTTTCATTCTCTAAATTACGTCAGCAATATACACCTGTTAAGCCTCCGACACTCTTTATAAATAAGAGCTTTTTGTCCTGCCTGACTTCTACGAAGTCAGGAGAGATTTGTAAAAATTTATACAAAGTTTGTCATTAATTAATTATTTAGCCGCGCTCCGCTCTTAAAATTAAGGCGCACTTCGTCTAGGAGCTTGCGGCCAAAAAAGACAGTGTAGCGAAATATAAGAGCTTACAATGAAACGTGTGTCTCTTGTCTTAAAAGTCTAATCTAAATAAAGGGAAGGTATTAGGGTTCGAATCTAAATCAACAACAAATAGATCTTAATACGAAATCATACAATAGTTGCCGTAATACCATTATATTATATCTTCTGTAACACTATTATATTATATCTTCTGTAACACTATTATACTATATCTTCAATATAAAAGTGTTCCTTTAAAAAATAAACCAATTGAGCTTATCGTCGCCCTGATCCCTCCTGACTTCGTAGAAGTAGGGCAGGGATGTGGTGGCTTTATAATAAAAATTTATAGTGGAGATATTAGGACTTGAACCTAAACAAACAACATGCAAAGTTGTCGTACTACCAAATTATACTATAACCCCTATACAACTAATCGGAATCGAACCGATAAGATTCGTTTGGAAGACGATCATTTTACCATTAAATTACAGTTGCTTAATTTTATATAATATCCGAGAAACGACTCGAACGTTCACGGTTATTCACCAACAAAGCTTAAGTTTGCACTGTCTACCAATTCCAGCACTCGGATTTACTAAAATAACGCGGGTAAAGGATTCGCACCTCTTACGTTTGATCATGAGTCAAAAATGTTACTATTACACTAACCCGCATAATAAGGCCAAAGTGACTCGAACACTTAAAAGTACTGTCATGAGCAGTATGCTTTACCAATTAAGCTATGGCCTCTTATTTTAATCCCTCGACCTAGTCTTTTTAGTTTTTAAGCGCACTTATTCCTCCTGGTGCAGGAGATGGCAGGCAGGCAGAGCTCTTAAAAGCTAGCGGCCTAAAAATTAAACACCCCTACATAGTGGGTCGTATGGTTAAAAATTATTTTTAGACTAGACAGGATTCGAACCTGCGGTATTAGCAATGAAAAAGCTATGACATAGCCACTTGTCTACTAGTCCTTATATTAAATAGATTTAAATTTAGAGCTCCTCGACGAAGTACGAAGTACGGCGCCTAATATAATATTAAGATAATGTTGATTTAAAAGTCTTGTTACTAAAAGGATATTAATCTAGTATTCTACCTCTATTTATATTAACTTTTATTTAAAAAATTATTTTTAACCTTATAAAGAATAAACGGTAACCTAATTCCATTTACTCCACAACTTTACATCAACCCTTAAAGTCTTTAAATTTTACTCCTAAAATAGGATGTTTTTTTATAAAAGTAATAATTATATTATATATGTCTTTATATGAGCGGAGCACGTACAAACAAAATAACAAAGACCTCCTGTTTCTATATGAACGAACAGCTCCACACCTTAAATATTTTGTAAAACTATCTAAAAGCTTTTATCTCGATCTTGCTGCCTGCCTGCCCGACTTATACGAAGTCAGGAGGAGGGAAGGACCCCTATACTGGGTTGACGACATTTCCCTGCTGCTTAAATACATATTCTTAAAGTTCTAAAGTTAAACGACTTAAAGGCACTTAATTCTAATGAGAGCTTGCTCTAATTATTTAGCCAAAGGGCCTGCCCTACTTCTACGAAGTCAGGAGGAGGGAAGGACCCCGTAATCAGAATATAAGATCTTTTACTAATCTTGACAATAGTTGTTTTGTCATCAACATACTCGCATAAAAGTTTTTAATTATTTATTATATCTGGCGCCGAACTTCGTACTTCGTAATTCGTCGAGGAGCTCTTAAATAAACAAACCTAGTAAAAAGCACCTTTAGGCTAACACATTCTTAAACAAGAATTATTATGAGCTACACGATAATTATGTAATAATTCCTTCTTTAATAGGCGGAGCCTACTAATTTAGTACTACTTACATCTTTTATAAGAAAAGCCCAGTGAGGGTAATGCTCCCTCGTCTATTGATTACAAAACAATTGCATTACTTTTATGTGTTGCCTGGTGTAAGACTCGCACTTACAGTCGATTGATTACAAAACAATTGCATTACTAATTATGCTAACCAGACTATAATTTATTTAGGCTTAGTAATTAAACAAGGTGAATTACAAAAACATATATATATATATTGACGTGCTTCGCCCCTAAATTATGGCGCGCCGTAGCCTCCCTTTTTACTAAAAAGTAAAAACAAAGGACACCTAAATCATTAAAATCTTTAAATTTCTTAGTTAAAAAAATGTAAACCTTTTAAATACGGTAATAAGTAATTCATTAAAATTCTTATATTTTCAATACCTATAAAAACCTGAGGCTTAGCATTACCTTTAGATGCTACATTTTTAATACTTATCAATTCTGAGTTATTTAACTTAAATAGGGGCGCACTTCGTCGAGGAGCTTCGTCTTTTGGTGCGACCCGCGCCCCCTACGGCGGGCTCCCTCCCTTTTTACTAAAAAGTAAAAACAAAAGACGAGCTTCGCACGACACCTAAACATCAAAACCTAATCTTTCTATTAAGTACTTTTTAATTGCTCTCATAAGAGGTTCTTGATCTGCTGTCATTTTTAAAGCAAAACTAGGTATTAATCTAGATCTTATTAAATGAAAGGACCCTTCTCCTTCGATTAGACCTAGTAATCAGTAATCTGTAATCTTTATCTCGATTGGTCTTTCTTTGTCTATTCTTTGTCTATTCATTCCGGCTTTTAGATTTAATATCTCTTCGATTAAATCAGTATAAAGTGTTCCACTAGGTCTATTGAAGTATAATTCATAAGCTTTAACAAAATCTAAAAAATCTAAATATTTTATACCATTTAAGAGCTCCGCTAATAAATTAGTGGTTCTTCTCCTCCTCCCCCCTGACTTCGTATAAGTCGGGCAGGGAGGCATGGAGGCAGCAAGCTCTATTTAAAATTTCAATTAATTTAACTAACTCCTTTTGTTTATTAATTCTATAAGTACAAATATATTTATTAGATGATGTTGGAGAGCTTCGCGCACCGAGTCACGGTACCAATACCCAATAATTTAACTATAGTATTTAAACTATCAATGTCATCAAGATGAAGATTAATATTAAGCGCACTTCTTCCTCCTGCCGCAGGAGATGGCAGGCAGGCAGATCTCTAAAATAAAATTTTACTAGAGGCCAGCCGCAGGAGAAGGCGGCGCGCCTCCAGATTTATCTTTTAAAGGGTTAATTTGAAAGCTACCTTCTTCATTGATAAACCCTGCTAATCATTCATAAAAGAAGAGCTTCGTCTGCGGTCTTTTGGTCTTTTGGTCCAAAAGACCAGGCCAAAGGACGCAGCTCATAAAGGATTTGTACGTGCATCTCACGTATAGCATTCTGCTATAAATAACCCTAGCCAATTTGCTTTATTTGGCTTTAACCATCCCGGGTAGGGCGGGTTATTGTTAACTCCAAAATACTCAACGATTACTTCGCTACCTATATAGTCAAGGCGTGTACGACGGTGGGCCAGCTTTACCAGCAACTATAAAGTTAATAAGAATAGTATTAAGCATTCTTACCTTCCTTATTATGTATTCGCAACATTAATAGATCCACGGGCTCTACTTCTCCTCTTACGAAGTCAGGAGCTTGCTCTAATTATTTAACCAAAAGGCCTGCCCTACTTATACGAAGTCAGGAGGAAGGACCCCTAGCAAGTTGACGACATTTCCCTTATGCGCACAATACACACTATATAGGTCCTGTAAGTCAAATGGACTTTAAGACCACTAGATTCTATTGACTACCTTGAAGTCAGAATCTAACACTTTAATTGCCCTTAGCTCATAAATTAGGGAGTGTACCCTTAATATGTGAGATTAGTTAGCTTTTTATGCTAACCGAATTTTTTTATTAAATATAAGATACGATAAATATTCAGTTATTTATAAAATTAGTACTTAGTATCTAAAAATCTCTAGATTATTACAAACTAAGCCTATTACGTAATATTCTTTTACGTATATTTAAGAAATATCTTAAGGTGAGCTTCGTGCTTATATGCTTTCAGCACTTATCTCTGACTAACTTAGCTTTTCTGCCATGCCTATGCTATACATTTACCTAAGTGAAAGTAACATCCCTGTATAATATTACTATTATACCTAAATTAATAATTGGGCACATAAACAACAGATAAACCAGAGGTTAATAAAACCGTTATTCCTTTTGGGAATAAGGCGTTGCCCAGGTTCCTTTCGTACAAGGTTAATCCTTATTATATTCTAATTCCCCCTAGAAGATAGAAACCGTACTGTCTCACGACGTACTTAACCCAGCTCATGTAACTTTTTAATCGACGAACAGTCGTACCCTACATAGTTTCTGCCATAGCTTAACCAAATAATTTATTTTAGAGCTTGCGCCCAAATTTATTTGATTACAAATTTATCATGTCATCGAGTCAGATATCTCTTCTACTATTCATTCCATTTTTTATTTTTAGAATCTCTTCTAGTCCTTCTGATGTTAAATGTTTTTTTTCTTTAATTATATCGACTGCTTTTAAGAAATCTAAATAGTCAAAATACTTTATTCCTTGTATAGGATGATCCTTAAAAAGAGGTAAAATTTTATCAGTCAATTCTGTAAAATTAACTACTCTGTACACAAATGCATTTCTGTTAAGATAAACGGCACCTGCTTCAAAATAGTTAGCTATTACTCTTATTAACTCTTCATCTCTAGAATGTTGAGATAAATTAAATTCTAGTTGAACCTTTTTATTTAGTTTATGCTTAGCAGAATTTAAAACTCTTATCATGAAACTACCTTCCGCTGAAGTAAATCCAGCTAACCATCCAGGTGATAAATTACCTGAATATGTAATAAAAGGTCTTTCCTTTGGAGTTACATCTAAGAAAGCTTCTTCTAAAATACTAGTTAAACCTTTATTCATTACAGCTTTAAATGAAACAATTTCATTTAAGCCTTCTGATGTTAAGTGTTCTTTGCGTCTTATCATATCCAATACTGACTTAAATAATATAAAGTCCGCTTGTTTCTGAGTTAACAAAGGATAAACATTTAAATGGTTTTCAATCACTAATAAATCCTTTGGTGAATTTACAGAATATTGAATTCCATTTGTCCCTTTTTTCGATATACCTCCTACACCGAAATAATTTTTAATTTCTTCTAGTAAAGCAAGATCTTTTTTATGTAGACCAATAGAAAAAGAAGCTTTAATTTGTCATCCACTTTTGTATGATTTATCTTTAATAAAAGTAACTGAAAAGCTACCTTCACCGTCTATAAATCCGCTTACAAAGTTAGGGTCTAGTTTTGATTCTTGATTTTGGCTTGTGTCTGTCGGAACTACTTTAGTTGAATAATATCTGATTAATGATTTAGAAAGGACTTTGTTTTGATAATCTCTCTCGAGACCCATTAGAGTACACCTTAACATTGGTAAGTTTTTAAACCCAGGTGCACCAATGCAACTACCGTCTACTCGTTGCTCTTTTACAAATAAAAGGCTGCCTACGCCTAAATTTGACTTAGATCCGCGATAACCCATTTCTCTTTCGATCATTTCTTGACTTGTTACCATACCTGAGTGATTAATTCAGCCACTAATATATTTTCACATACTGCTTGGTACCAAGAATTTTAGGGTGTCCCCGGAGTTTGATAGTTTCAGACACAAATGTGATATCCTACATCACAAAGCATCCATGAGGATAAGTTAAGCCGACATCGAGGTGCCAAACCGCGCACTCATTTTGCACACTCTTGCGCAAATTAGCCTGTTCAACTTGTTATCATAAAAATTTTTATTTCCATTTTTCACAAAATGGTTCAGACTATTTCTTCATTTTTTTTATTAATTGTAATTAAACCCTAATTTTTTATTATTTTCCGCTTATTCAGCCTTTTATGGCAAATGCTCCTATTCTACGTTTAGATATACCCATTGAATATTCCACATTAGACTTAAGATTTCCTCTAAAGTTTACGGATGACAATCCTTTATAAGATGAATCTGTATTTTTTAATCCTCCTTTTCAATTAACTTTAAATAATGCTCTATCTGCTCTATAACGCTTAGTTAATCTACCTTTAGCTTCTAATCTTATACCTCCTATGTTTTTGTATTTAATAGAATCAAATACAATATCTTTATTATCTTTACTTTCAAGATTATATAAATCTTTTATTGTTTCATTTAGATCTATATCTTTAACGAAAGAATTAATATTAAGATTTTTATATTTATTCTCTAAAAGACTGAAATTTACACTTTTAATTAATCTACTTCTTTCTTTTTTATTATTTTCCTCTAAAATAATACCTTTACTTAAAATAAATTTCATTGTTTTTAAAAGACTTGTATTTTTATTTCTTAATTTTTTACCCATTATTTCTGTAAAAATACTAGAATTATAAACAATAGATTTTAAATTAATAATGTTAAACTCTACTTTTTTATTATATAATTTACTTATTAATAGACTTAATTTATGTAAAAATTGATCTTTAAATTTTAATTCATTAAGATTAAGTTTTAATTTACATCTTCTTATATAAACTAATTCTTTGTATAAAACATTTATAAAATATTTACCATACAGATCCCCAGAAATACTTTTACATTTATAAAAAAAATTATTTATTTTAAATAATGACTTTCTTAGTTTAATTAATTTTTTTAATAAGACAATTCTTTCTCTATTATAAACATACACTGTAATTGTAGTTTTAGAGCTAGTATGTTTTATTTCAGGTTTACTTACAAATATTTTGTTTAAAGATAAACGTCTTTTTCTAAAAAATTTAAATTTAGATTGAATACTTTCACGATTAAAATATAAATCAAAATAACCTTTTAATAATTTATTTAAATTTAAATCATATACAGGAAAATTTTTAATATAATTAGAATTAAAATAATAGATATTATTAGTTCATTCTTTAAAGTCAGAAGGAAAATATTTATTTTCACCTACAAAGTTAATTTTAATATTGAACGGTATTAATTTATATTTATTATTAATATTTTTAATAAATATATTACTTTTATTTAAAAATTTTGTATCTTTTTGCATTTATTCTTTTATAGTTATAAAAACTAACTTACAATAATAAAAAAAATGTTGGGTATTAATAAGAGATTATTGTTATATAACTCACTCTTAGTCGTTGAACAATTTTATTTCTTTTTTAATCCCTCGACCTAGTCTTTTTAGTTTTTAAGCGCACTTATTCCTCCTGGTGCAGGAGATGGCAGGCAGGCAGAGCTCTTAAGAGCTAGCGGCCTAAAAATTAAACACCCCTACATAGTGGGTCGTAAGGTCGGGGACGAAAGGTTAAAATAAACTTCGCTTCAAATTTACTTATTACAATATAAGTAATTCTTGAAATTAACCCAATATGTATATCAATTATTTAAAAAAAATATTGAAGGACAAACATCCCTAGCGTAGCTTTTCCAATAATCCAAGACCTTTCCTTGTTGTATCTTGTGATCCAATGCCCCGCTTACGCGACTGTAAGATTTGTTGTGAATCAAACAGTAAAGCAAGATTAAGCCATTCAACTTAATAAGTATTAAACATGATTATTAATGATTAAAACCATAATAATTATAATATATTATATAAATACAATATATTATTATACTCCTAATTTCTCAATAGGGTAATCTTACCTAATAACATGTATATATTTATACACAAAAATATATGATTAAATATAACAAAGTTAAAAATAATTACAAACAATAAAATATATAATAAACTTATATAATAATATAAGTTATAATTTTAGATACACCCTTTTACTCTTTAAGGGGTCTGTGCCCCACATAAACTGTCTTCTAACAACTGTTCCTTTTTAATTCAAGGTTTATAATATAATAAACAAATAAAGGTCTTTCACTTTTATCTAATCGATGAACCTTCTAAACTAAAATTTGTTTGGATTATATCCAATAATTAGTAACAGTAAAGCTGCATAGGGTCTTCTCGTCTACCTAGAGGTAAACTGTATCTGCACAGTTATTCCAATTTCACTGAGTCAATCTTAGAGACAGCTGTTGTATCGTTATATCATTCATGCAAGACCGCATTTAACGGCCAAGGCATTTCGCTACCTTAGGACCCTCACGTTAAGGCCGCCATTGACCGGGGGTTCCTTAAAAACCAAATTTTTATAATTTAGTAGATTTCGTTAACCAGCCGGCATCGGGCAGACATCACACTCAATACTTAGATTTATCATCTTTCTGCAAAGTGCTTTGTTTTAATTAAACAGTCGTACAACATTATTTTATGCTTCTTCCTTTTTACCTGATATTAATCAGGAGAAATGAGCCCTCCTTATCCCTAAGTTACGGTAGTCAATTTGCCGAGTTCCTTTAAGATTGTTATCTCATGCGCCTTCGTATTCTCTACTAGCTTACTTGTTGTAGTTCCTAGGAACGGTTATTGTATTTTTAATACAGTATTACTAATTATTTCCTGTACACTTTCCACTTAAAAATGTTGTCATTAATAGTAATAAGAATTTTCTCATCGTTTTAACCTTCAGGTTATAAACTTAGAGGCCGTTACTTATCATAACCATAAGCTTTAGGCGAGTATTTTATAATTATAATTTAATTATAATTATAAAATTTTCTTTTTCGTTACTCATGTCACCATTCTCACTTGAGTTATAATATTATTTTTTTTATAAAAAAAAACACTAAAATTAACTCAACGTTCTGCTACCCCATAAATAATTAGAATAATTATAATCATTTATAGACAAGGTATCGGTGTATTATTTAGATCCGTTAAATTTTCGACGCTTTTAACATTTAACAAGTGCTCTGATACGCAAGACTCTCAGATTTTTCATACTAATGCATATTTATACTAATAATATAAAAATATTATTAAACCAAAAGGTTTATACACTGATAATAGGGGATATAATGTGACCATTAATGTCATATAATCTTGATTTCTGTATATTAATAATATTTAACTTATATCTCTTAAAGTATTCATTCTAGATTTTAATAAATTTAATTTAGTTATTCCTTCTTCAGTTAAATGTTCTTTATTTTTTATAATTTCAGCTGCATCACAAAAATCGTTAAAATTCTGTAACTTAACACCTAAAATAGGATTTTCTTTAAAAAATGGTATTACTTTTTCAACTATATCTTTAAAGTTTATTACATGAAAATCTACTATATCACCTCTATTAGATATATAACCACATCCTAAATAGTCTATTATACTCTCCATTAAAAATTTATCACGATTATGTTGAGTAATCTGAAATCTTAATTGAGCTTGATAACCAGTTACATGGCTACTAGACTTTTTTAAAAAAATTGCAAAAGAACCTTCTCCACTAACAAACCCAGACAATCATCCCGGATTTTTTATATATTCCTTGACTTCAGGTCTAGCTTTTATATTATTACTAATATTAGGAAAAGCTTCTTTTAGATTATCTGTTAAACCTTTATTATTTAAAACTTTTAGAGCTACTAGTTCTTTCAAACCTTCAATAGTTAAATGTTTTTTGTTTAACATTAGCCCATAAGCCTCTTTAAAAAGTAGATAGTCATTATATTTTTGAGTTATTAAAGGATATTTATCAAAATATTCTATAATAGCTGCTATATCTTTAAGAGTTGATATTTGTAGTTCCACAGTATCTGGTCTAGTCTTAACAGTATAAATTTTACCTACTTTTAATTCGGATTGAATTAATTTCAGTATATACTCATCTTTTTTATGTAACCCTATTTGAAAATAAAGTCTAACTGATAAAGGTGCAATAAATTTTTTAGTTGAATCTAACTTATCGTATAAAGAAGGTAATCAAGGATTACCATTATAGTTTTTATTTTTTATAATTGAAATACGGAAACATCCTTCCGCATCTACAAACCCTGAGATTCAACCTTCTGAATGTTGAGAAGAATAACTTCTAATTGATGTTAAGTTAATTATATTACAAGTATTAAAATTATTTCTAGTACATAAGGCTCCACTTCCCCTAACAGCGGAGTTTATATAATTAGCATTAGCTAAGATGGGATTCTGAGTCGATAATCTCTTTCGAGACCCATTAGAGTACACCTTAAACATAAAATTATTATGTCAACTACCGTCTACTCGTTGCTCTTTTACAGTATTAATTAATACTGACTTAGATCCGCGATTGTCCATTTCGTTTTCACTCATCATTTGGCTTGTTACTATACCTGAATAATTATTTCAGCCACTTATATATTTTCATATATAGCTTAGTACCAAAAGCTTTAGGAGTTCCCCGGAGTTTGATAGTTTACCCCACATAGGTGATCTCCCACATCACCCGGTAGGTCTTTAAATTATGGCTGCTTCTAAGCCAATCTCCTTGTCGACTTAGATAAAAACCTTCTTAATTTCACTTAATAATAACTTCGGAACCTTAACTCTTGTTCTGGGCTGTTTCCCTTTTGACATACAACCTTATCATTCTATGTCCGATAATTTAAGATTCATCTTTACCATTTCGAGTCCACAAACTCACCGGTAAAATCTTTATGATCCCCCGATCTATACAAAATAAAATGTATTTTAATATACACCTTGTCTGAGATTAAGTTCTGTACCTGTAAAGATGTAACTTAAACTGCCTACTGTTATAGGTTTCGCAGAAAACCAGCTAATACAGTCACGGATTGTCTTTCACTATACTTACCATAATTCTTCGGATATCTTTGCAACGATAACCCGTTCGGACCTTTATAGTCCTGACTATGGTAAGATCACTGTACTTCGGGTCTAATTTTAGATACTCTTCATTCTTTTCATGATCGGTTTAACTACGCTTATTAATTAGCTCGCATCTAAAATTAACTTGGTGACCCATTATGCAAAAGGTACGCTCTTGCTTTCGCTCGAGCTGCTTATAAAACTACTAATTCTACTTACTTTTCCCTCACGGTACTATTTCACTATCGCTTATGTATTATATTTAGTCTTTGAGGAAGGTTCCCCATTATATTCAAACAACTTTAAAGTCATTTTACTTATTATTTAGACTTATCTATTTTTGCTCACGCTAATCATAGAATCTCTTTTGATTTCTTTTCCTGAAGCTAATAAGATAATTCAATTCGCTTCGTTTATTATCTGATTTCTCTTAGAGTTTATTATCCTAATTAATGGGATAAATATAAATCTCTTTAATACATAGCTAGTATTTCCTAATAGTCTCTTTATATACTTACATATATTTATGTATAAATTTTTATTTCGTATCAATTATATTTCTATAAAGTTTTTATTTTCGGAATGCAAAGAATCGAACTTAGTGTCTCTCTGACCCAAACAGAGCGCCGCACCAATTTGGCTTCATTCCGTATAAAACATATAATAGTATATTTGTATGTATATATATATAAATTTTTTCTTCTTCAGAGAATATCCGATTCGAACGGATGTAATTAAAAATAATTAAATAAAACTCAAGCTTACCACTTTAAACCACTCAGTCAATTCTCTTACATATTATAATAATTCCTCAGCGAATTGAACGCTGATAATACTTTTATCAAAAGTACACTTTACCATTAAGTTAAGGAATTTATTATAAAAATTGGTTATTTATATTATATAAGAGATAAGTGATTCGAACACTCAACATACTGTGTGTAAAACAGTCGCTCTACCATTGAGCTAATCCCTTTTATATAATAATAGTATATATTAATATATATATATTAAATTTTTTGTTTTATTGTTATTACAATCGCACCTACCATTGCTAGTAATAGTATAAAACCTGTAATAATCAATCACATATTATAATTAGTATACATAATATAATTAGTCTATCTATTATATTTGGTTATGAAACAGCAAGCTATCCCTGGTACTTCGTGGAGCTCCGCTACCAAACAACTAAGATAACATTAAATTATCTAAAGTCTTTCTTTATTCATTGAAGATTTTATGGTTTTTATTTCATTTAATCCTTCAATAGTAGTGTGACGTCCATCTGCCATTATTTCAGATATTTTTACAAAATCCTTAAAATCTAAAGATTTAACACCTAATATGTAAAACTTTTCAAAAAAAGGAATAATTTTTCCAGTTAAATCAGAGAATTTAGTTACTTTAAAATATACAGCATTTTCTGTATTAATGACACCTCCACAATCGAAATAATCTTTAAAACTGTTAACTAGGTTTTCATCTCTTATATGTTGAACTAGTGTAAAACTTAATTTCACCGCTTCACCTATTTTAGTGTTAGCTTTATATATTTGTACTCCAAAACTCCCTTCACCAGAGGCAAATCCACTAACTCAATTTGAATCAGGTATACTTGAAACCACTTCAGGTCTTTCTATAGTTTCTATTATAGTATTACTATTAGAATATAAATCTTCCATAAGGGCTTCTTTTAAGTCAGGAGATAACCCTAAATTTATAACAGATTTTAAGCTAACTATTTTCATTAAACCCTCCTTTGTTAAATGTTCTTTAGTTTTTAGAAGATTTAAGGCTTGTTTAAATAATTCATAATCAGCTCTTTTTTTTGTTACTAAAGGGTAAGATTCAAAGTGGTTTACTAACACATCTAAGTCATTTAAAGAAGTTACAGATCAACATATTGAATTAGATCTTGGTTTATAAATGGTACCAATATTAAAATAATCTTTCAATTTTAATAAAATATCTTTATCTTTTTCATGTAAAGTTAAAGAAGTTATTAATTTAACTCTTCACCCTGTTTTATTTCTACTTTCTTTTGAAATACTAATAGTAAAGCTTCCTTCCGCATCAAAAAATCCGGTTATAAATCAAGGATCTAAAATATCAGTATTACAAGTTCTTTTAAGATTGCTTCGTTGAATAATGTCTTACACCTTTAACATTAGTTTTAAATTGTGCACTAGAACCAGCAGAATAGTTAGAGCTTACACTTCTATCTTTCATTACTATTACGATAGTACCAACCATTGCTAATAATAATATAAATCCAACTATTATTAATCATAAGTTATAATTAGTATAAAGCACATTTCCTATACTAGAAATATGACTAAATTCTGTTAAATTCGACTTCCATCTCTATTATTAATACCTTATATTCTAATTATAACTTTTTCATGATATATCTTCCTTTGTATGGTTTTACTGTATTTTGTGTGAAGTACATTTTAACTCCGGACATTGATACATCCATCTTTATGGCTGCTTCTCTCATTGAAGAATAAACAGTTTTTATTCCTGTTTCGATGTCGTGCGAAGCTCGACTTCTATTTTAACTTTATAAGCTGATGCAGACATTTTTGCTTTTGTTTCATCCGATAATATTCTACCTAAACTATTTTGTTTTCCTAAAGAATATTTGTTACCTTTCTTAGCCTCTGACATTTTGGCTCTTGATTCTTCAGAATGTTTAAACCCTAAAGTGTTTTTATTACCAACACCGTTAGTGTTTCCCTCTCTAGATTCTGACATTTTGGCTCTTACTTCTTCGGAATGTTTAAATCCTAATAATGAACCGGCTTTTTTAAGAATATTATATTCAGGTTTTATATTCTCTAAATAATAATCTTCTCTAATTAAAGTATTATCTATTTCACAATATTATAAAATCTCCGAGCGGAGCGCCTAAACTCAGAATAGCCATATTTTAATAATGCTCTATTAATAGCCATATTTGCACCATGTTCTGAGATATATTTAGGTCTATAGTAATTTTTAAATCTTGCGTGAAGATTAACAGAAGATCCTACATAACTTTTATTAGATTTTTTATGTACTCATCTGTAAACACCTGCTTTTCCTTTTACTTCGTTTAAAACATCCTCTTTCATTGTATCGGCATCGTCAAATACTATTACTGGGTCAATACTGAAATCATAGTTATTAGTAACAGAGCTACCTGTATGGTAACGTCTAACTATCTGTCTATTAATTACAAGTAATAGATAACCTTTATTTATTACAAAAAAGAAGATTTATTAGAACTCTCATTAATTTTATTAGAAGATGTAGGGTTTATAACAATTACAATAACACCAACCATGGCTAGTAATAAAATAAATCCTGTAATAATTAATCATATATTATAATTTGTATAAAGAACATTACCAATACTTGATATGTGTTCCATGCTTGCTAAATTACCGTCTCATGTTTTACTTGTAACAAATAATGGATCATTATTATTTATATGAACATACATATCTGAAGAAGGATCATTAATTTTATTTAATGAAACATTATATAAGATCTTATTTAAATAGTTATTACTATTATTTAAAACTGCAATATCATAAGGTAATATTTGGAATAATGGGTAATTAAATAAAATAGCTACACTTATTGCTAAAGGTATACTATTACTTGTATGACTTTGTAATTCACTCATTCTAATATTTATTAACATTAAAATAAATATGAATAATATAGATACAGCACCTATATATACAACTAGATAAGATATACCTAAGAAACTTAAACCTATTATTAATAAGTAAGAAGCTATTCCTCCAAATAAACCTATTAAAAATAATAGAGATATAACTGGATTTTTACTTATAATAACAAATATACCAGATAAAATTACTAATACACTTATAATATCTAATACTTCACTTTTATACCCATTTGTAAAATTTTCACTAATAATAAATAAATTATTCATTTATAATTTTTAACGCATAATACCTAAATTTATAGGTAAATAGTTACATTTATATTAAAATGTATTTTTATCCAAGAGTACCCCGACTCGAACAGAGAAGATTGAGGTTGAAGCTCAACATTTTACCATTAAATTATACTCTTTCTATCTATCGGAAAAGAGGTGATTCGAACACCTAAGTGTATAAACACAATACATAGCAAGTACCTTACCCTACCAATGGAAACTTTTCCTAATACGAATTAGAACGGATTCGAACCGATATCTCCTTTCGTGACAGGAAAGTTCTTTACCAATTAAGTTACTAATTCTTTTTTAATATATTTAACTAGGATCTGCCAGATTCGAACTGACAATTTGGCGATTAAAAGTCACATGTACTACCATTATACAAAGATCCCTTATCTAGTTATAATTATAACTAGATAATTATAATAAAATAAAATAAACTAAGAGCTCTCCTTCCTCCTGCCGCAGGAGATGGCAGGCAGGCAGAAGTACGGAGCCCAAATAGATTTATCTATTATTTGAACTTTAAGTTCCAGTTAATGAATAATCATTAGGAGCTCCGCTAATAAATTAGTGGATTATTAGGTACATTATTTTTATTATGAACCTCAATAATATATAGAAATATATAAAAATAATCAAACAACATCTACAAAATGTCAGTATAAAATTCCAGCTTCGAAACCTAAATGGTGATTATCTGTTAAATGATAAGCATATATTCTTCATAAAGCTATTGATAGGAAAATTGTTCCTATTATAACGTGTACAAATTAGTTAATTAATCAATAACTTTCATTATTGTTTAGACTATGTCTTCTTATTAGTGCCTACTAGAGCGGAGCGCCTAAACTTAAATTTAGTAGTTAATAAGTAGAGTTTTATTGCCATTCTTTTACTTAAAAATTAAGTAATATAATATTTATTAGCTAGTCGTTGAACCTTTATATATCTCATTAAAAATACATAGTTGGCAGCAAATTTTCTGCATATCTTGCGGATGTTTTTGCTATTTACTCTATTGTTAATTTATAAAAATTTTTCTATTTAAAAATAAAGGTTATACCTTTATAACTTTTTCCCGTTGTTAAACATTCTTTTATGGTTTTTCTAGAGATATTTAATGAATTAGTGGCTTCACTCATGCTATTATGTACAACTCTGTAGTTATTTTCATCTATAGATATAATTTGATTTGATTCACCCACTAAATTATTAGTTCCTCTATGATATCTAACACCGTTTTTTATTTCATATGGGCTATCTAACAAATAAAGCTCAGATAATAATAATTTAATTTCGGGTAAAGTTTTTAATCCTCTTTTAAGAGAATCATTAGTAGTTAAGCTATATTTATTAATATTATTTTTTATTATGTCAAATAACTGTTTACCTTCTAATATAGTATGATAACCTAAATAATATATATCTACTAAATTTAATCAAAGTAAAAAATTCTTTGATTTCAATGTTTTTAATAAAAGTTTATTATTACTATCATACATTAATGGTATTAATATTTCTTTAATGTATTTAACTTTATTAATTTCTAATATAATAGTAGGATTACTTTCTACTCTTTTATCTGATCTGTCTGAAGAGTATATAAGTTTATCGGTACCCATAAATTCTTTAATTTTATGGTATAATTCCGATTCTTTAATATGATTTTCTAGTTTAAATCTAGGAACATATTTATTAGTTGAGAATGATCCTTCACCATCTATAAATCCAGCTAATCAGTATTTAGTTATATTAATTTTATTATAAATAGACTCAGGCACCCATTTACCTGACATACTCTGCATCTCTTTTTTATAATTTATAATAGCTAATTTACCTTCGTCTGTAAGATGTTCTTTATTTTTAATTAACATTACTGCTTTTTTAAATAAAACAAAGTAATGATATTTAGAACTATTAAGATTAACCTCATCAAATAGAGGAATTATAACATTTAATAAAGAATTTTGATCATTTATAAAAAAATTAACTTTATCTCTAGATTTAGAAATATGGCCACATTTTAAGTTATCTCTAATATACTCTAAAACTTTAATATCGTCTTTATGTAAATCGATTTGGAATGTAAATTGAACATATTTAAAAGTATTATTATTTAAATCTGTTAACTTAATATTAAAATTACCTTCAGCGTCTGTAAATCCTACAAATCATTCAATAAAAGATCTATCAAGCAAAGAATTACTAATATTAGAATTAGAAATTAATAAATTATTGTTATTATCATTAATTATAGAAGTATGAAAATTTATATTGTAACATTTTTTAGTTAATATTGCGCGGAGCTCTAAAAATAGAAAAAAATTTATAAACAGGGCTACATTAGTTAACCCGTGGAATCCTGTACCAAAGAAGAAACATGTACCGAAAGCTCCATCACTAATAGTAAATGATGAAACATTATATTCTAAACCTTGGAATCCTGTGAATATTACAGCTAATAAAACAGTAAATATAGATCCATATAAAGCTCCTTTTCTTTTACCTTGAATTAAAGAGTGATGTGCGTATGTAACAGTAGCACCACTAGATAATAATATTACTGTATTTAATAAAGGTAATTCAAAAGGGTTAACAGGTTCTATACCTAAAGGTGGTCATTGAGCCCCTATTTCAACTGTAGGTGTTAAAGCACTATGAAAGAAAGCTCAGAAAATAGCTAAGAAAAATAATGCTTCAGAAGCTATAAATAATATAACTCCTAGATTTAATCCTTTTTGTACAGCTAAAGTGTGATCTCCTAAGAATGTACTTTCACTTATTATATCACGGAATCAGAAAAACATTGAAGATACTAATGAAAATACACCTAAATACACAAATATATAAGCATTAGTAAAGTTATGCATAGATAAAGCAGCAGATGTAGTTAATGTATATAAAGATATACAAGTATAAAGAGGTCAAGGTGAAGGTGAAACTAAATGAAAAGGATGATCTTGAAAATTACTTCTTACTAATTTAGTCATTTTTTTTTTTTGGTCATAATTAAATAAAAATTTTTGACATATTTATAATAGTCAGAAAATACATATTATACCCTTCTAAATTGAGTCGAACATTTATCCTGATTAATCTATTTACTGCCCCCCAGCCTGGGGGGGGGACGAATTTAATTAGGCGCTACGCTCTAAATCAAACAAATTAGGACTTCATGTTCCGTCTCCAGAGTGATTCGAACACCCATAAGCAGTATTAACAGTACTGTGCTCTACCATTGAGCTATAGAGACTCTAAGACTACATACACCTTGGATTTCATCTGTATAAACTCAACCTTTTGGGGCGCGAATTCGTAAAAGAATAATTAGCTAAAGTATTTCTTAATAATTCTAACTCTGGGGCGCGAAGCTCTTCATACCTAATCTTAATTATTCAATTACCTCCATGCGCTAAGCTCTTCATCACGGTTGTCATTTTCTCAGCTAGTGTATAGTAAAAATGCTTTACGGAAATATAAGAAATTTCAATGTTTAGTGGAATTCAAGTTAAATATGAAGGCGCGCCGCCTTCTCCTGCGGCTGGGCTCTAATTTAACCAATATAGCTATTTCGTTATTAACTATTACATTGTAAGTTGCAATATTTTCTTTTGAGAGCGGAGCGCCTAATTTTTTACTTGATCTATCTATAAATTTTCATAAATGTACTATAAAGCCCCTTTATCGTCAATATGCAACCCATACTAAGAGCGGAGCGCCTAAATTCAAAAGATTTACCTCTATTTTTAAAAATCTAGAAACAACCCTCCGCATCTGTAAAACCTCGGAATCATTAAATAAATTAAGGAGACAGAATAATATTTTTAGAGCTTGCTGGTTTTTTAATTTTTATTTTTTTTTTATTAAGAGCTCTCCTTCCTCCTGCCACAGGAGATGGCAGGCAGGCAGAAGTACGGAGCCCTAAAAATGAAACCAGCACTTCTTCATTAAAAAAAGCTAAGCTAAAACTAAATGGACGTTTAGGAACGTTGGATTTTCAAGAACACCGCATAAGATTTTCCCTTTTGACATACAACCTCGTTCTGGCGCCGAACTTCGTACTTCGTAATTCGTCGAGGAGCTCTTAAATAAACACCTAAATTTATAGGTAAATAATTACATTTATATTAAAATGTATTTTTAATAAAGAGGAGGGCTAACTACCCTTTGGGTGGGGGGCGCGCCCCCTACGGCGGGCTCCCTCCCTTTTTACTAAAAAGTAAAAACAAAGGGCCTGACTTCTACGAAGTCAGGAGGAGGAGAAGTAGCGGCTAGGACTTGAACCCAAATATTTAGGATTTTACCTAATATGTACCTTATACACTCTTTATCTTTTAAAAAGATAGGTACTGAAGGACTGATATTAACAGTATCATGCTCTACCGTTGAGCTATAGAGGGTTAAAGAATAAAATTAGGAGACAAGAGATTCGAACTCTTAAAGCCGATGTAGCTATTGAGTTTACAGCTCAACCCTTCTTACCAATAAAGGAACCCTCCTTAATGTATAATATAAAAATTATACATAGCTTATAAAGTTAAAGTTTTAATTAGCTCCGTGCAACTTCCACTACACGAACCGTATTTCGACTTAACACTAATCAGAGTTATGCACATGAAGAATCTTATTGTAACATCTAAATCCTATTATTTACTTACTTACAACAAGAAAGCAAACTTATTGCACGCACTCCTTTCAGCATGCGACGAGTGGTTAGTACCAATCCGAGATATTATTCACCGTGACATGGTGATTCACGATTACTAGTAATTACTTATTCATGTAGTCGAGTTTCAGACTACAATCCTTATCCTATTTTATCCTATTTTTTGAGATTAGCTTAAATTCGCATTTTCGCATCTCTTTGTCTAGGAATATGTGGCACGTCTATAGCCCACAATATAAAGGCCATGATGACTTGTCTTTGGCCCTACTATTTTATCGGTATGATGATAAAAGCAGCTTTATTAAAAAATATTTATAAATAAAGCAAGGGTTTTCGTTAATTTCATGGCCGAAGCCATAGTTTCACAACATTAACTGGAAACAGCCGTGCAACACTCGTTATATTTATAATATAAATAATATAAATACAATTCTAATTGTGGTAAGGTTTTTCGTGGATCATCGAATTAAATAACATACTTCACTACTGATGTCAGAAACGGTCTAGTGATTTCAGTTTCCGTGTTGCCACGTTACTCTTGAGGTGAAATGCTTACATTTTCATTTATAGACTAAGTATAACCTAACCTATGACATTCATCATTTTCTGCTAAGACTACTAGGGTATCTAATCCTATTCGTGTTCTAAGCCTTCGTCCTTCAACGTCAGTTTTTACATAAAAGGTTGCTTTCGCCTTTACCAGTCCCTTATTAGGTATAAAAGTATTTCATCTCTATTCCACAAGTACGACCTTCTTATATTAAACTCTAGATAGAAATTGTTCCTTTCCAGGCAAATTTCTTCCGTCTGGGTACCCTTTAAACCTATTAAAAATGAGTAACACTAGTCTCTTACGTATTACCGCGACTGCTGGCACGTAATTAGTCAAGACATAAATATATATAGTCATTATAATTTATATATTTAGAATTTTATTCGATAATCGATTTAACCATCATTTCACTCTAATTCTTACTATTTACTTAATAAGATAGGCCATTCCTCCAAGTTGCCAGTTCAGCCGTTAGGCCATTGACCAATATTCCCCACTGCTGTACTCACTTGTATTGGGTTTTTTTCAGCCCCAATGTGGTCGATCAACCATTTCAGTTTCGACTAAGAGAATTTTGGGCTAGTTAAGCCATTACCTTAACAACTACCTATCTCTATGATTTATCTAATCATCTTAAAACGGAATAACCTTTGTTAATATAAGGGATTTCCCCTTGCTTTAAGGTAGGTTGATAATCAAGTACTCACCTGTTCACCACTTTTAATAAAATTATTAGTTAAATTAAACGTTCGATTAGCATGTGTCAAGCATTTGGACAGTGTTCAATCAGAGCCATCACCAAACTCATCTATTATGATGTAATTTTTTGATCAATTACATCACTTAAAGGTCTAAACTAATTTTTTTATTTAGGATAAATATAAGCTATATCTAGTTAAATATTTCTTTCTATAAAAAAGTTATATATAAGATTGTATGTTCGCAATATAATTATATTATTTAATACTGAATTATTTATTAATATATTGGTATTTTCTATTTAAAACTTAAAACTTTTATTTAATATATACATATATAAACTATAGACTTTCCTTTATTATCCCTAAAATTTTTATAAAAAAAATTAATGTAAATCTAATCCATCTTTTATATAAGAAGAAGTTAGAACTGCAAAAACTTGAGCTTGTATAAATGCTATACCTATTTCTAACCCTGAGAAAGCTATAATAAATGTTAAAGGTAATAATCCTAAAAAGAAGAATATTATACCTGAAGACATTATATTGTAAGTGAAACCCGCTAAAATATGAAGTAACATGTGACCACTCATTCGTGCACAAATTAATCCTTAAAATATTAAAATTAATTATTTAGTTCTCTTTAATTAATTTAAATAAATATAAACCTTTAAATGGTTTAGTTCTATTTTCTTTTAAATATAAAGATATACTGGGTTGACGATAACCTAATGCTCTAGCTGCTGCACCTATAGAAGGGTATATTATTACTTCTTTAGTTTCTACATTAGTTACTTCTATACTTAAAGAAGTTTTTTGAACTTTACTTGCCAATGTTGTTTCTTCTTCAGCTAGTTTAAAAATATATCTATCTAAAACAGGTTTATCTTGGTTTAAATAAATATAGTGTTCAATATATCTTCTATCAATATTCAAAGCACGAGCTGCAGCTTTTATAGCATGATATTTAGTAGAAGTATTAGTTTTTAAATCAGTTACTTCGATTTCAACTGCATTAGGTTGGCCAACAGATAATTTATTTAAATATTCAGGTTGCTCTATTCTTTTTTGAGCTGCAATACGCATAATTTCTATTGTAGCTTCTGAATGTTTTCATCCTGATCCCCTATCAGGGCTACCTGGAGTTTTTAGTATATTATACTCCGGAGAATAAACATCAAAGAAATGCTTTTCTTTTGACATTAAATTCTCTATATCACAAAATTCTAATATAGTTAAACTAAAATTTTTGTAGCCGTATTTTAATAATGCAGTACATATAGGCATACTAGTTTCATTTAATAGTCTATTGACATTATAGTATTCCAATAATCTTCGTTTTAAATCTACAGAACTTCCCACATATTTTTTTCCATTTAATAGGTTTGTTCACATATAAATACCAGATTTACCTTTAATAGTTTTAATAATATCTATTTTATTTTCATCAGCATTAGGAAAAACTATTAAATTTGAAGTATCTGAAGAATCTGAAGATAAATTAATTTTTGAAGTTGAAAAAGATCTAGTATTTATTGATCTTAAACTAAAAACTTGGGGAGAAGTTAAATTAATTAAACCATGTCTTGTATTATTAAAATAAAGTTTATTATATTTTATTTTTTTATGTTTAGTACTAATTAGTATATTTGTGTTTAATAAAAACCGCTCACAAATTTATCCTTTCTTTAAAGGAATAAGATTTAAATTATAAAAATTATCCTTTCTCTAAAGGTATATAGAATAGATTTTATTCACATAAAAATATGTAATTAAGGATAGGCTATTGTGATATCTTTAATCTTGATTTACTTAATTTATTCCAAGAACCGGCTTTCCCGGCGACTAGAGTACACCTTACAATAATAATAATTATTATCGAAGAACCGTCTACTCGTTGCTCTTTTACAATAATATTTTAAGTATTACTGATTTAGATCCGCGATCACCCATTTCTATTACTAGAATCTCTAATGATATTACTATACCCTCAGTAATTAACTGGGCCACTTAAAAAGTTTCCTTTAAAAGTTTAGTTATTAGAGCTTTAGGGCTTCCCCGGAATTTGGCTCTTATACACAATAAGTGAGATACCTACACTCACATTATGTTAGCTGCTAATCTTAGACCTAAAGAAACATTACGTGCTAAGTAAGATATAAATTCTATTAACACTAATAAAGGCACTAAAGGTAATGGACAACCAGCTGGAACTAATAAAGAAAAGAACTCTAACCCGTGTTTTTGGAAACCTAAGATTGTTGCACCTAAAACTATACTAAAACTAAGTGAGAATGTTAATATAAAATGGCTTGTTGAAGCAAAACTATAAGGAACCATTCCGATTAAATTATTTATTAATATGAAAATAAATAAAGTATAAATAAATGGGAAATAAATTTGACCATTTCTTGGGTTTATTTGGTTTGTTACTATACTGTGTATAGTCGCGTATAAAGATTCTTGACCTATTGATCAGCCATTGCTTACTAATTTATTATAATTAGTACTTAATAAATTTAAAGCTAATATAATAAAAAGAGCTATTGTTAAATAAAATCCTATGTTTGTTAAAGAAATATGTAAATTTCCTAATATAGGCGCGTCTATACTTAATAAATCTCTTATTTCAAATTGACTTAGAGGGCTAAGTATTTCAAAATTAACTGTGTTTATGCTTAAAGTATTCATGGTACTTTAAGCTATATTATATGTCTTGAAAAATCCTTTATAATATTTTATATTATAATCATTATAATTTAATATTAATATTAAATTATTTGTTATCAAACAGTTTTGATATAAATGTACGTGATAAGAATAAACGTACAAATCTAGGTAATATATATTTAGATGAAATATATAAAATTATAGTAATTACAGCAAAAGCAAATACTACTTCATTTAAAAAATAAAAAGGTACTAATTGAGGCATTGTTTTTTTTTTGTTAATAATATTAAATACTTTAGTATTAACGATAATTTTTTAATAAAGACTTTTTTATGAGTAATATATTAGACTTGTTACAGAATAGTGTAAACCATCTAATATGAAAGAAGGATAAATACCAAATATAACTGTAAAGGCAATTAATATAAATAGTAAAGTAAACTCTCTTTTTGTTAGATCGCTTACGTTTTCTTTGAAATATTTACTGTATGTACCTCCAAACCCGATACGGTTAAACATGTACATAGTGTAAGCAGCAGAAAAAACTATTGAAGAGCTAGCGAATAGTCCTAAAAGAGGTAATCTTTCAAGAGATCCATATAGAGACATAAATTCACCTACAAAATTTAGTGTTAAAGGTACACCACAATTTCCTAAACATAATATAAAGAATAATATAGAAAATAATGGCATAACTTGAGCTATACCTTTATAAAAATAAATAGCTCTAGTACCTGATCTATCGTATAGTATACCTCCTGCACATATAAATAGACCACTTGAAACGAATCCGTGACCTAAACCTAAAAGTATACTACCTTCAATTCCTTGAACTGTATTACTGAAAACTCCTATTAAATAAACAGCTGCGTGAGACACAGAACTATATGCAATTAATTCTTTAATATCTGTAGTTCTTAATGTACTAAAACTGGCGTAAATTATTGTAATAACTCCTATAACATAAACTATGTAAGTAAAATCTATAGTAGCTTTAGGTAATATAGGTAAAATTAATCTAAATATACCATATAAACTAGTTTTTAAAACAATAGCAGCCAATACTATACTACCCCCTAAAGGAGATTCAACGTGAGCTTTTAATAATCAGTTATTTAAAAATATAGTAGGAGTTTTTACTGCGAATGATAAGAATATTCCTCCAAATAAAAATAATTGTGTTACATAATCAAAATTAGTTTTGAATAATGCATCAAAATCTGTAGTTCCCATTATAGAAGTTATAGCTAAAATACCTAATAATAAGAATAAAGATCCTCACAATGTATATAAGAAAATATAAAAACTAGCTCTTACTTTATTACTAGATCCAAATAAACCTATTAATAAAAATAAAGGTGGTAATGTACTTTCAAAAAAAATATAGAATAATAAAATATCTAAAACTAAAAATATAGCTAGTAATAATGTTTCTAATAATAACATTATTATTAAGTAAGATTTTATATTTTCAGTGATTGAATTTCAATTAGCTAATATAGCTATAGGCATTATTATTGTTGTTAATAATACAAAATATATTGATAAACCGTCCACTCCTAAATAAATGTCAAAGAAACTTAAATTATAATGTTCTTGTACAAATTGGTATTGATTGTTACTATAATCATATAATAGATATACAACTAAAGATATAACTAAATTCACAATAGATGTAATTAAAGCAATATTTTTATAATATGTAGTACTTACTATATTATTTTCGTAAGAAATAGTTCCAGCAATAAAGAAAATACCTATTAAAGGTACTAATAATAAAAAAGATAATAACATTCTTTTTTATTTTTATAGTTTATAAGTTGCCCTAAAATATTAAATTTAACTGTAAAAATATACACCATATATAAGAAATCTTATGGTTAAATATATATATAAATACTTATATATTAAAGTAAATTAATATTGATAGGGAATAGAATAAAGTTATACATTATAGCAGGGATTAAAATAATAATTGCAAAAATAACAGATAATAATACTGTTCAACAGAATCCCATTAATTGATCAAAACGAATTCTAGGGAAAGAAGCTCTTACTCCGCATTAAAAGCAAGCTCATCATTAAAATACTAACTATTTATTTATTTTTAGTGAAGAAATAATATACTTACCTCTAAACACCTTTCCTGAATCTTTGTATTTGATAAGAGTTTTACTAGATATGCTTAATACTTTTACTAAATCAGCGTGTCTACTAAACTCCCCTATTAATCCAAAAGAATTGGCATCATACAGGTACACTGACTTTCTAAAAAGCTCAGATATTAACTTTTTATTTTCTTCTGTTACAGGGAGCGGAGCACACCATACATAGGATTAGAAGAACCAGACATACGTTCACGTAATGTTTCAATGTATTCTTTACTATGAGTTTTGTTTAAAAAGGCAGGATTCTCCTTTCTTCATTTACTCATTAATTCTCTAGTAGCCTCCGAATGTTTGGCACCTAATCTCGATTTACCTGCAACCGGGTTAATATTATACTTATCTTCAAATAAATCTATATACTTTTGTTCTAGGCGCAAGCTCGGATTAATTCAGCTAAATTCTCTACATCTGATAAATCCGTATCTTCAGGTAATGTTTCTAAAATGTATAAAGAAAAATTTTCAAGACCATGTTTTATTTTTATTTTTTAATTTTAAAAAAATAAAAATTAAAAAACAAATGCACGTTGCAAGTATACATATGAGTGTTTACCTTTAATGTGATCAGATATTCTAACAGCTAAGTTAACCGAGCTCCCTATATAGGCTTTTTGAGTGTCATTGTGTAAAAAGGCATAAATACCGCTTAAATAAGAAAGACCTTCTTTTACTTCTTTTAAAATAGAAAGTTCGTCTTGAAGATTAGTAAAAACTTGTTCAAATTCAAGGTTAATGTTTTTTTGTTTTATCGTCTTTTGTTTTTACTTTTTAGTAAAAAGGGAGGGAGCCCGCCGTAGGGGGCGCGGGCCGCACCAAAAGACGAGCTTCGCGGAGGCTTTGTCTTTTGGTCTTTTGGCCCAAAAGACCAAAAGACCGCAGACGCAGCTCATAGATTAAGGTTTTTCATTTAGGAGCTCCGCGCTTGTATTATGGGCCGGCTGCCTTTTCTCTAGGTTAATGCTTCGGTCCTCCGGCTAGAGCACATTAATTACCAGAGTGTATTTTACAACTTTCAAAAATTCTTTAAATTAAAGTTAACGGGTTAAAAACCTCGAAATTTTACACCTTGTTAAGATGTCAGTAAGTTGGTACTAAAAGTACCGAATAAGATAGCATAGTTTAAAGTAAGCTAATGTTTACAGGGAATAAAATAAAGTTATACATTATAGCGGGGATTAAAATAATAACACCGAATATTATAGGTAGTAATACTGTTCAACAGAATGACATTAACTGGTCAAATCTTATACGTGGGAATGAGGCTCTTGTTCAGATAAAGACAAAAATCATGAAAGAACTTTTAATTCCTAAAGTTAAACCATAAATTAATCCTTCTAAAATAGGACTATTATTTATAATATTGCTAATTAAATTTTCTGTACCATAAAAATAGAAAATTGTATCTATAAGAGAACTACCTAAAGTTAAATAACCCCCTAAAAATAATACACTTGTTAATATACACATTAAAACCATACTACCGTATTCAGCTAAGAAAAAGAATACGAATACTACTGCAGCATGTTCTGTCATAAATCCACTAACAAGTTCTGATTCAGCCTCTGCTAGGTCGAAGGGTGCACGATTAGTTTCTGCAACAGAACTTATAAAGAATATAATAAATATAGGTAATAAAGGTAAAATAAATCATACAGCTCTTTGTGATTCCATATTAACTGTTAAATTTAAACTACCAGTTATGAATATTACTAATAATATAGTAGAACTTATAACTAATTCGTAACTAATTAATTGAGCAGTACTTCTTAAAGAACCTAAGAAAGCATATTTACTATTAGCACTTCAACCGGCTAATAATATACCATATGTAGATAGAGAAGATACAGCTAATAAATATAATATACCTAAATTGAAATCGCTAATTGCTAAGCCAGGTCCATAAGGTATAACACCATAGCCTAATAATGAGAACACTAAAGTTATAACTGGCCCTAAAAAAAATAAGATCATATTAGCTTGAGTAGGTGCTACAAATTCTTTTATAAGAAGTTTTAATGCATCGGCAAATGCCTGTAAAAGTCCGTAATCAATTATGTTAACATAAGGGCAAAGCATACAAAGTATGTGCACCTTTTCCACCTTTCACAAAATGGTTCAGACTATGTCTTCATCCTACCGTATAACACAATTAGTATATTAAATTGCATTAAAATCTGTAAGATGGGGGACGCTATGAAATAAATTATTTCTAGTCGTTGAACGTTCTTATAAAAATTGCTATTCATCGTTTTATTTATACAACCGATAATTAACAATAAGCTTCGCTTCAAGTTAACTTAAAAGTTTTTCTTGAAATTCATCCCCTGTTTTCTTTATAACAATAATTATAAAGGGAACTAAAAATTTAATGCACGCCTCTTTCTTAAAAATTAACTTCTGTAATACTTAAAAATTATAATATACAACGTACGTTTAGTATAATTTAATTGTAGCCGTCGTTTAACTTATTTATTTTAAAGTTAGCTACTTATACTATTGTTTAATTATCTAGTCTGGTTAGATTAACATATATCCCACCTTCCATCCCCTTATAATAAGTCTACTTATTTTTATTATATGTTATCTTGTTTATTACTATAAAAGTAATAATTTTTAAATGAAATATTTTTATCTAAATATTTTTTTATTGTATGGCTAGATAAACCTAACGCAACCGCCGCACGATTTATAGTACTAAACGGTAGGTTCTCGTTTAATAAAACTAAAGCCCCAGAAGAATTACTATATACCCATACATCAGATTTTACTAAAGATTTACTCAAAGGATTGTTATTTAACATTTCTAATTTTTCTCTATTAGTTTCTTGACTAAATAAATAAAATAGGGAATTATTTGATTTTAAGATTAAGCCTGAATCTAAATATTTTAAAACAGATCTCCGGCTAGTTTTTAAGTAATCCATAGCCGATTGGATAGAATTAAAGTAAGTATTATTTAATAAACTTAGAGTATTCGGATCATAAACTCAAATTTTTGTTTTAATACCCATAGATTTATAAATATCCGACTTACTAAGCATATGTCTTTCAATTAATATATTTTTATCTTCTTCAATTAAAGGTTTACTAAATAAATAGTAGTCTTTGTAAATTTTAAAATTATCTAAATAATATAAAATTGTGGCAGAAGAAGTTAAAAAGAAAGCACCTGTTTCTCCTAAAGATTTAAAAGGCTTATCTGTTAAAAGATGAATTAACCCGGCTTCATCTACACTATATGCTCAAACTTTTCTATCTAAATTAGAATCGAATCTTAGTTTAAGAGATTTCGCTAATATAATATTTTCTTGAACATCAATAGAAGTTAAATCTTTAACTATATTTTCTAAAGAAAAGAATAAATAATATTTTCCGTCGCTACCTAATTTAGGTAATTTAGTGTTTAAATAACGATTTATAGTTTGTACAGCCACACCTGTTATTTCACTTACTATTTGTCTGTTAGGATAATTTTTAACACTATCTTCTAATAGCTCATTATCTAATCATTCGATAACTCATATTGGAAATCTCAGTTTACCTTTTTCTGAAGAGTTGTAGTTAACAGACTCTAAAAGGATATCGTCACCATCAATTTCGTAGGGGTTATTAATTAAATCCTCTGCATTAAGGTTAGTGTCATTTAAATTTTTAGATATAAGCTCTTCAATAAGACTAACTTTTTTATAAATATCTTTAGAATAAAAAGAACGGAATATAGAATTTAATAAAGGTTTATATAGTTCAAGATAATAATTTTCACTTTGAATTAAATCTGAATATTCTTTTATTTCAATAACACTTAAAGAAAAGTTTTCTCAGCCCAATATTTTAGCGCTAAGATGGAATTTATCAAATTTATATTTTGAAATATGATTAATTAAACGAGTTTTTAAGTTATTAGTTCTACCAATATAAAATAAATTGGGATCAAATTTATATTGAAATATATAAATAACACCTAAACTATTACTTTTTCCTGCTATAATTAGGTCAGAAAGTTTACTAAAAAACTCTAATTTATCCTTTTGGTTTAAAATATTGGAACAAGTTATTAAAACTGGAGAATTAAATGGAAGGATTGGTGCAACTCTTCCTTCAGTTAAGCTTTTAATAGTATTTGCTTGTATTGTATCTAAGTTTTTTGATACTAGGTTTTTAGTTTTATATTTAAGACTAGAAGAATGAAAACAACGTACATTGCTATTAAATAAAGATGAATTAATTTTGAAAGAAAAAGATGATAAATTAACGCCTATTAATCCTACGGCGTTGGGTCCGAGTCTTCTTTGCATACTCGCCATTGTTTTTCTTTCCGCTACTGTTACATATGCTACAGCAAGTAATGCAGGAACAAGTATTAAAACAACCTCTAAAATAGATATTAAAGTGGGAAAATATAACATTTATTAAATTTATTTAATTTATTTTATATATTTTGATAATAATACAATATATTATAATCATAATAAAATAGTTTTTTATTATTATTTTAGAGTTGAACTAAATAAAAAAAATGATTTTTTTTTCTTTACCTTAAAGCTAATAATATATATGTGTATTTTAAAATACACATATATATAAATATAAATTATTTATTACTAACTTCGTTAGCGAAGCTCTATCTTTACTTAAAATTATTATAAATTAATAACATTTGATTGTAAAGGTAGACTTACAAATGCGTGAGGTTTAGGTGGAGAAGTTAAAGCTCATTCTAAACTAGGGTAATTTCTATTTAATAAAGATTGTAAAACATCAGTAAAGTATTGTGGAGTTGATCATGGGAATCTACTTGCTGGGCTGTTATCTACTAATTGTTTGTAAACAATGTATAAGAATACAACTGAAGCAACAACACTTATTATTGATCCAAAACTACTAATTAAATTTCAACCTGCAAATGCGTCAGGGTAATCACTTATTCTACGCGGCATTCCTTGTAGCAAATATATATCTTGCTTATTTTTGCAAACTAGAATAAAAATATTTATCTTTATATTTTTTATCAGTATTTAAATACTTTTTAATGGTTTCTGCTGCAATACATAAGTCTTTTACTGCAAATCCTATACTATCGTAACATTTAATAAATTGTTTATTGTAATCATAAACATAAACTTTTTTTCTTAATTTTGCTAAAGTTTCTTCAGATTTAGCTTTACCAAACATAGGGTTATTAGCTCCCCTTTTATCTCTATACATTTGTTCAATAAATTCTTTAGATTTTTCTTTATTAAACATAGGATTTAACTTACCCATCTTAGATTTACTCATTTTTTCTAGTGTCCCGGATGAGTGAGTTTTAGGTCAAAAAGGGTTTAATTTTCCTGAAAATAAAATACTAAGTTTTTTTTTAGTATCTTCTGATAAAGGTTTACCCTTACGGAATTCAGATATAAGTCTTTTAGATTCTTCTGAATGTTTAAACCCCATGCTAGACCCCGCAACAGGATTTAAATTAAGAATAGGTTTATATAAATCAATATATTCTTGTTCTTTACTTATAATATCCGGTTTTGTGGATGAATCACTATCACCTAAAACATATAGAATAACAAGAGAAAAGTTATCATGCCCATATTTTAAAATAGAATTAGAAATAAAACGATTATCCGTTAAACGAGAAGGAAAGTAATAAGTAGCAAGTCTTTTGCTTAAATCCGTACCACTACCTACATATTCTTTTCCATTAACATTATTGTGTAATAGATAAATACCACTTTTATTTTTATATTCTTTTAAAATAATTTCTTTATCGTAAAAAAAATTGTATAAAGGAGAATCAGGAGTAGAACTTAAATTAGCTAAATCTAATTTACATTCTTGACTAAAGTTATGTTCAGGTTTGATAGTAATTAAGTTATTATTATTAATTACTTTTTCTACAAAGTCATCGTTATCTCAATCTTGTTCTACAAAACTATTATTATTTTTTAATGTTTTCATTTTTTTTTTATTTTTATGTATATAAATTTTAATTTTCTATAAGGACCGTAAGTAATATAATAAGGTTTTATTATGTATCATGTACTAAATTATTTTTTTTTATAAATTTAAATTTTTCAATCAAACTTATTACTTAAAGGTCTAGGCAATAAGTTATTAACATACAGAAAATAGGCGACATGTTTCTAATTTTGTTACGATAGTATCTAGATATATACAATATGATATATTCTAATATATTACTATATTATTTGGACTATTTCTTCAACTTTTCAGTTGCAACACGTATAGTCTCTGAGGGTTCTACTGATAATACGATTTTTACTTTCATATTACTAAGATTTCCTGCTAATTGTCTATTTATGAGCGGAGCACGCCAAATATAATAGAGTTTCTAGCATATAGTATTGTGCAAATATCATATTTCTATGATAAAGGGCCTACTTGACCTAAGAAATGTTGCATCTATTAAAATGCGTACGCACTCTATACTATAATTTATCTTTATAGCTGTATATTTTACCACCTAGAGAATTTCCATTTTCAATTAAACTTTTTAAAGTGTAATAGTTTACTTTAGCATACTTCAAAGCTTTAGATAATCCGTTTATTGTTTCTTTTAACTCTTTAGTGTTGCTATCAAAAACATAAATTAATTTTCTATTGGAAACTTCTCTAGATATTAGTAAAAAGTCCTGATACTCACCTTTAGTAATAGCAGCTCTAGCTACTTTACCATCAATTTGGAAATATCTAGCCATTTCTCTACCTGATTTAAACTCTGTAACTATTTCATTGTCTTGATTGTATACAGTAATATGTTTACGAAGTTGATTATCTCCTACAAGTTTTTCTCGGTATTCGTTAAAACTTTCTACCGGCTCAAAAGATAAAATAAAACTTGAGTTATAAATATATTTATTATTAACATAATCTAATAAAGTACTATGACTAATTTGTAACCCTTTTAATGCCCTATTTATAGAAGAATAAACTAAAGGGTGTTTATTAGGATCATTAATATCATAGACAAATATTAAAAAACAATAATATTTACCATCTATGTCTTCAAGTGAATAATCTAAATTATTAGCTATTTTAAATGTTTGAAGGAATACATTGAATCTATTATAACCTTCAGAACCTATGTCAAATAATGATAATAAGTTTTCAATTTCTAAAATAGCATTATCTAAGCTTTTACCTCATTGAGGATTTACTTTAGGAATAACGTTAAGATAGTTATTTATAGTAGGTTTAAATTTGATTATTGCATATTGTTCATATACTAAAGAAGTTTGAGGTGCAGTAAGATATATAAATTCTAAACTTCAATCCAAAGCTGAATATTTAGATATTTCTAGTTCAGAAGATGAACGGGGTTTACGTAAATCTTTAGTTAATTTAAGGTATTCTTCCATTCTTCTAGCTAAATTATTTGAACTACCTATATAGAAACGGCTAGGATCTTTTACGTTAGTTAATTTATATACTCCTGAAATACCTAAATATTTGAATTTTATTTCCTCGCACGCTTGTTCAAGAGAATCAAACTTAATAGATTCACTATTAATTATATCAATTTCAGATAAAGATTTGTTTACGGTATTAGTAGAATAAAACCGACTAGATATACCTAATTTATGTATTTTAGGACTCAAGCTATATTTACTAGATGACGATGATTTAGGTGAATCTAGTTTAGATAATAAGTAAGTGCTTATTAGTCACTAATTTTTTTAGACCATATCACTACCCTTCTTTAAAATATTAGTTTTAAAGTTTCGGGTACTTGGCGTATGGCCGTTGAAGTTACTTTCCTTTAAAGAAAGATTACCTGCTGATTGAACAATATGACTCTTAGAATATCATGTCGTCTTTCCAGCAATTAACCAAGTTTTAAGGAGACATTGTTTATTCTCCTATTACACCACATAATTCCTATTGTGGGCCCCCAACTTATCAAGGGAAGAATGTTAAATTAACCCCTATAAATAAGATTCAGAAATGAACTTTAGCTAATAACATATTATAGTTTAAACCTAATACTTTTGGTATTCAGAAGTATCATCCACTAAATAATGCAAATACTGCTCCCATACTTAAAACGTAGTGGAAATGAGCAACTACGTAGTAAGTATCGTGGAATGCTGTATCAAGTGCAGCATTAGCTAAAAGAACTCCACTTACGAATAAAAATTCATTAATCATTTAATCTTTCATAACTAAATATATAATCACCATATGCAGCATTTAATTGAGCATGTTTTTTTATAGTTGTATGATTTATATTTAAAGATCTTTGTGCGTCTGTTACCCCATCATATTTACGTATAAATTTTTTATTTGTGTCATATACAAATACTGCTTTTCTAATATGACTGTTATTATTTATATCTAATATTAATTCATCAGATTCTTTAGAAGTTCAATCAATTATATTAGGAGTATCAGTTATATTATAAGGTAAGTTAGTAAAGTACCACTCCCCTCTAAATATAGTTTGTTCTTTTATACAACTAACTATTGTAGGGTGATTAGATTTAATTAACTTAGCTAAAGTAAAAACAGAAGGGTAAATAACTAACAATTCTTTAAATGAATTATAAATATAAACAGGGTATGCTGACTGAGCTTCTATCATTCTTACCTTACTTTCAGTAGAATGACTTTTATTATAAAAAGGATTATTTTCACCTGTTAAAGCTTTTGCTATTAAACTTTTAGTTGTATCACTATGTACTCTATTTTTTGCTAATTGAGCTAAGAGTTCTTTAGTTTCTTCTGTGTGTTTATAACCTAAAGAAGAATAACCTTGTTTTAATACATTATAATAAGGAGCTACTGATGTTATAAAGTAAGTTTCTCTAATCGTTAAAGATTCGACTTCTACATATTCTAATATTAATAAAGTAAAATTAGATTGATCATATTTTAATAAAGCTTTTACAATTGGCATATTGATATTTTGTCTGCCTTTTAAAAAGGTATTGTTAAGATAATTTTTCATTCTAGAGGCTAAATTAATAGAACTTCCTACATAAGAATGGCCATTTATTTTATTTATTAAACAATATACACCTGACTTATCTTTTTGTTCTTTTAAAATTTGAGCTCTATTTTCTTTAAAATTATCGTATAAGACTAAAGGGTTTAAATCTTTAGTGTTGTCTTCTTTTAAAAAATCAGGTGCTCCGCCTGTAGAATAATGACAAATAATACTATTGTGTTTATATAAATGAGCATTATAAAATGATAAATGAATTAATGAATTTTTAATACACGGACTATATCTTCTTGTAATATTATTACAAGGACCACGTCTAGTCTCTGAGGTACCTACTGGGATAGTTTTATCTATCTTTTGGTTACCTGCTGATTGTTCAAAATTATACATTTTCACTGAATTTAAATAAAATCCTAGTAGTATAATTGTCAGAAGTTCCCAGCATATGGTGATCTTTAAAGGGAGAGCTAAGTGGATTATTAACCCTCCTATTGTGAACATGAATACGAAACCTAAAGCAAATAACATAGAAGGTGTTAATTTAATAGAACCTCCATAACAAGTTGCTAATCATGAGAATATTTTAATACCAGTAGGTACAGCAATAATTAATGTAGCTGCTGTGAAGTAAGCTCTTGTATCAACATCTAAACCTACAGTATACATGTGATGCATATGTTAATAAATATTTTATATTTACCCATACAATTAAGTATGCTTCTTTCACAAGAAGTATCGGACTATATCTTCATCTTTAAGCCTCTCCAGTTTTATTTGTCATACTATTATTTAAATTAATTTTTTTTTGCATAGTTCTTATTTGTGATAATCCTTCTTCAGTTAAATGTAATTTATTTTGTACTTGGTTATGAATAGTTAACCATTTTTCAAAAGAAAGAGCTTTTTTAGTTTGTAATGGAAATAATTTAAAGTATGCTATTATATCATTCAATGCTTTAAATCCAGTAACTGTATAACGATAAACATTATCAGTACCAGATCTTAATGTCACTTTACCAAATCCAAATAATTCATATACTTTATTTAGTATAATACTATCTTTTTGATCTAATAAGTAACGCATTTTTATAACATGCCCTAATATATATCTAGAATTTGCCGTAATAGATACATTAAAACACCCTTCAGCATCTGTAAATCCTGATAATCAGGCATCCTGCAGTGTAATCGTAGCAGGAGTATTATTTAATTTTATAGTATCAGAACCAAAACGATTATTTAAAGCATTAGCTCATAGAGCTAATTGTTCAATTCTATGGTTTTGAGCTAAATTACCATTAAATAAATGAGCTAAAAGCAAAATATGTGAAGGGTTATCAACCATTCATCTATGAAAATCATTATTTTTACCGCTCTTTCCTTGAGGAAAATGTTTAACAACACCAATATTAAATTTAAATTGTATTTTATGAAGTATATCACTTTCTTTTTGAGTAAGAACAAAACGAACTCTCTTACCGTTATCATAGGTTTGAATAGCTCCGTCTCCTTCTGCAAACCCAATAAATCAAGTTAATCAATCATCAGAAATATCGTTTCTATTTTTAAATAATGTATTATAATATGCATGAAATGCAGAAAATTTTAAAGATGTTTCGCGTGTAGTCTCTGAGACGCTTTGTTTGTTATCCTTTAAGGAATACAGGGACAAATTGTCTGCTGATTGAGTATAACTAATTAGATTTTTACCATACAAGGTACTAATTAGCACTAAACTGTTCCAGCATATAGCGAAATTAATTGTAATCCCTATATCACTATAGGGTGAAGCCATCATTACTCAACTTCAAACTATAAATCCTAATATACCAATAGACATCATAGCGTAAACCATACCTATATAACCAAACACTGATTTACTAGAGTTAGCAGAAATAGTTGTACTAATAATTCCAAACCCTGGAATAATTAATATATAAACCTCAGGGTGACCAAAGAATCAGAAAAGATGTTGGTATAAAATAGGATCTCCTCCTCCTGCTGTTTCGAAGAAAGAAGTGTTAAAATTTCTATCAGTTAAAACCATAGTAATTCCACCTGCTAATACAGGTAAAGAAAGTAATAATAAAACAGCTGTAATAAGAACAGCTCATCCAAATAAAGCTAATTTATGTAATTTTATACCTGGTGTTCTCATATTTATTACAGTTGTAATAAAATTCATAGCACCTAATAAACTACTTACTCCTGATAAATGAAGAGCAAATATAGCTAGATCTACACTAGGTCCACTGTGACTTTGAACTCCTGATAATGGAGGATAAAGAGTTCATCCTGTACCAGCTCCACCTTCTATACAAGCAGAAAACACTAATAATAGTAAAGCAGGAGGTAAAAGTCAGAAACTTATATTATTTAATCTAGGGAATGCCATATCTGGCCCACCTATTATTAAAGGTAATAAGAAATTCAATTTAAATAAACTCTTATATCTACTTATTTATTAACATGAGCTTGCGCCCCCCCACCTCCAACCCTTATTATGATAAAAGTTAATAAAAGTAATAAAAAAATTTATTTATTGTAATCGTTAAATTACATTTGGACTATATCTTCATCCATTAAATTAACGGAGTATAACGTGTAGTCTCTGAGGATCCTAAATAAACATAATATTTATTTTCGTTCCCTGCGGATTATCCATTTTTATTTTTATTAGTTTTAAGGGCGATGTACGTTAATAAAAAAAATATTAATTTTCACCACTCCTATAATAAAACTTTAGGAACTTCCCGCATATAGTTATATTTTATATGATAATATTACTACTACCTTTGGCAATTTCTTTTTATAAACCTTCATAGTCAATAGTATCCAAATGAGAAAAATTAAACTTTTTACGGTTATTGTTAAATTGATCTTTAATTTTCTGAATTTCCTTTATATTTTCAGCCGTTAAAGGTTTACCGTCTCGTAGTTTAATTTGTTCAACTACGTATTTTCAATCTTTATAAGCTAAATATTTTGAAGAGTATAAAGGATAACGGTCAAAATATTCTATAGTTTTTTGATGACGAGCGTAGCACCTGAATTATGAGATATAACCATATAAGAATAAAAGATTTTATCTTTTTGTTCTCTAGATCTAGAATATAAATTAACCTTTAAATATCTAGCAATTTTGTCTAATATCCCGTAGTAACTTATACCCCCTTGATCTATTGAAACATCTCTATGATAATTTTGTCTTAATTCTATACGGAAAAACACTTGTACTCTTTTTGTAGTTACTAAACCTTTCTTTTTTCTATCTGTTAAAGTTATACTAAAATTACCATCGAAGTATAATATATATATTCAAAAATAAATCATCAAATATTTGATTTAAAGTTTTATATTCGCCCCTCTTAAAGGGAAAATTACTACGCTTAATTTATCTAATTAAATATATATATATAATCCTAAGTTCAATTATAACAAATAAAGATGTTAAAAATTAAAAACCTTAAATTATTCCTATTTTATAGTACATACTTTGTGTAAGATGGGGGAGCTTGCGCCACAATTCTTACTACTTTATCCACAGAATTTCTAGAAATATATATTCTATAATTCCTATCAGATTTATGAAGAGTACATTTCAGATCGTAACGTATAATTAATACATTCATTAAACGTACTACATCTTGAATAGAATAAGAATCAGTACAAAGAAAAATACCTTTACTTTTAGAGGCACGCCCCCCCATCTCCCATAATAAGATGTGCTAAAGCTACAGGAGTCAATAAATTATAAATATTTTCGGGTACTACTTTCACCTTATTCACATAAAATATAGAATATAATTCAGCAAAACAAGGTAATGACCGAGTTACTATATCAACACATCAAAATACTATTTCTACTCTTTTACGTTTACGAACAACAGGAAAATTTTCACAATAATGAGATAAAATATTAGAGCTTGCGCCACAAATCATGCATATTTAAAATGATCTAATGATTGAGATAAACCTAAACGTGGGCTAATATTGGTAGCACTAGCTCTAATTAATCAACCGTCAGATAGTAGTAACCCCACTATAACAGAATATTGATATACAGGTATAACTATCATATTTCTTTCTTGTTTAGTATGTCTACCTCACCCTACACCGGATGGAAGATTTTTACCTCAAACAACTAAATCTGTACAAGATGAGATATTTAACTTTTTTTTTTTTGCTGTGTAAAAACGTAAGAAGTAGAAAAATTTCTTTTTTGACTTAAATAATTTAAAGTTTTAAGACCTAACATCTTTTGTCTATTTTGTAATTGAATATTTAAATTTTCAATTTCTTTGAACTTTCCCTCTCGTTTACTATATTTATTACCTAAATTTTCACATCAATTTGCGAAATCTAATGAAGCTTTTCCTAATAAATTATAGTCATTATAATATTGAATAAGTCTACTAAGGCTTTGGGGTAAAGATGCAAATACTATAAATGTATATTTTTTATTATTTACATTTTTTGTAATGAAACTTGTCTTTAAGTATTCACTTATTTTACTGAATAATGAGAAATAAACTAAACCATATCATTCTTTTTTTTCAATATCAGTAATAACTAAATTAATTTTAAATTTATAATTAAAAAAACTAGTGCGATTATAATTAGGCATAGATATAATAAAAGAAGAGTGATTTTCTGTAAATCCAGCTAATCAACTGTTACTTTCTATAGGTGATATATCTAAACCTAAAGGTTTAATATTCGTATTGTGATTTTCATTATATCAAGCGATTGCTCGATGTAATCCTTCTAGTTTTGGGGTACGCATATAGCCGTTTATAATGTTTATTATTTTTATAACACCCTCACTATTTTGAATACTTCATAGTACGCAACCTTGATTTTCTCTTTTATATATTTTACCAGCTTGAGTAATATATGCTAATTTTTCAGCTAAAGGAAGGTCATTTAAACTAAAAACTATAATTATTTTTGGTGAATATTTTTTAGCTTTTGAGTTCTCATCGTGTATAGCAAATGAACCATCTGCTTCGATTAACCCGGCTAACCAAGGACCTAAATTACCGTCTAAAGAATTCTTTTCATTATTTGGAGATACTATTGAGCTAAAAGTTCTTTGTTTAATTTTACCAAAACCACCTATTAATGCAGGCATACGTTTTACCCCCTAAACTTTCGAAAAGGGACGGACTATATCTTTATCTTTATGTATATTTAATACATATTAAGATATTTCACGTGTAGTCTCTGAGGAACCTACTCAATAAAAATAAAGCTTTTTATCTTTGGTTTCCTGCTGATTGCCTAATCCTTTAAATGTCACTGTATCCCACTGCTAATCTATAGACCGCGGTACTAGTTTTAAAGGCTCTAAAGGGTTTCCAGCAAACAGTGAAAAGAAAGTAAGACATTTCTATTTTACCCGGCCATGCCTTTCTATTTAACTTTTGGAGTGGAGTACGTAAATTTTCATTTTCCTCTATAATAACCAGATCTTTCGCCTTTTAAATATTCTCTAATAATTTGACGATCACCTTTTAAATGATTAGCTAAACTATTTAAAGATGGGAATTCTAAATTTTTAGAGCTTGCGCCAGAATCATCCTTAAATTCAGCTAATATACCTTTAGCTGCGGGGTGTTTAATATCATATGAATCTCGTTTATTAGAAACTAATTCTTTTATTTCTTCTAGACTTAATAAATTAGTATTTTCAGATTCTTCAATCAGATCTAATGAAAAGAAAAAAGTATCTAAATAAATGTCACCTGTATTTAAACAATTACTTAAAGTTTTATGATGAATATTTATTGAATCATACATATGTTGTTTTGATTCATATATATATAATAAAGTAAAATCTTCTACATTATATACATAAACAGGAGTACCTCTCTGTTTACGTAATCTATCCCTTATTTCTAGACTCATTGGTTCATGATGTCCTGAACTGCTTGCAACTAAATCCACGTTTAAGCTTGGGTTTAAAGTATTAATAAAATATTGTTCTAATCTTACAACTTCATCTAAGCTAGAATTTTCATTCATAATATAGATAGTTAAATTTGTATTCTCAAAACCATATTTATTAAAATAACGTAATACTCTACGAGCTTTAGTTTTAAGTATAGAAGGCATAAAATAAGAACTTATTCTACTATATAAATTAATAGAATGTCCTACATAAGCGTTATTATTATCCTCTCAGATATAAACACCTTTTTGATTTTTTGCTAATTTAAGTATCAACTTTCTATTATTAAAAGGATTTTCTATAAAAATCTTAGTATAATTAGGTATTTCATTTTTATTGTTGTTATTATTGTTATTATTAGAGTTATTATTGTTATTATTAGAATTATTATTATCTGTAATAATAATATTGTTATTTTGGTTATTATATAATTTGGAATTATAATGAAAATTACGATTAAATAGTTTTCTTTTATTGACCATAAAGAAAATCATTAAAACGGCGTGTGCTGTTATTATACTATTGTATAATTGGTTATCTGCGATATATTGAACACCTGGTCCACTAAGTTCCATTCTTATTAATACAGAAAAAGCTGTACCTAATAATCCTGAAAGTAATGCAAATATTAGGTAAAGAACTCCAATATCTTTAGCATTTGTAGATAAAAATCATCTTTCTATAGGCAT